GAGCAGATGGCGCTTCTTGGATTGTATCCTCATTGATTTCCTCCTGAATGATAAACATCTTTAACACGCACTACGTGTCAACTGTCAAAGCACAGCAATCCTCCCTTTTTATAATAGTTCTATATAGAAAGCCAGCCCTTTTCCCCCTTTTTTCTATGGGCTATGGGGACCGGCTCCTGTCTCTTCTGACTCTGGAGTTCGGTATTTTCTCGGCTTCATAGATGATCACGCTAGAATTAGACGGCTCTATATGATGAAATGCAAAAGTGAAGTTAGTGCAATGTTTCAAGCCTTTTATCGCATGGTTCTTACCCCTTTGACTCTTCATTCTCAGATAGGGAAAGATATGAAAATTCTCCGCCCGTGAAATGAAATGGAGGAGAGTTCATCTCTAATGCTTTGTTTTGTGGAAGTACTTCATAGACCATGGCATTTTTTATTCATCAAGCAGACCTCATGTGCAAATACTCCTCCACACTACGGAGTTGTAGAATGGAAAAATCGCCATCTCCTGGAAATAGCTCGAGGACTTATACTGGGATACACCTATGTGGATCCCTAGTCAAGCCTGATGCCTTAATTTAATGATGGCTGCTTATCTGAGTAAGAAGACGATGGCTCCTATTATTGGTGAGCGATCTCCTCTACACGTTATCTTTGGGCCTTTGACTCTCTTTCAAACAGTATACTATTCCTCAGAGTATTCGGATGCACGTGCTTTGTTCAATCCTCAGAGTATTCCCCTGCACAAGACAAGACAACTGTGTGTTTTTGAGCTTTTGAGACGAGGGGTCTTAATGATCCTTCTACACGATGATTCCACCTTTCTCGACATGTCACGTTTTTCGAACATTTGCCTTACTACGGAGCTCGGGGCTTTGAGATCATCAGGTTTCATGACCGACCTCAATCAAATAGTCGACCATTACACCCTTCAGATAGGGATTGAGGTTTGGAACCCTTCCAAGCCACCACTCAAAGGAGAACGCGTCTTTCTTGGTATACATAGCGGTCAAACCGACGTCCACGACTATGTGCCAACATCCTATATCCAGCTCCTCCTACACGACAAAGGGTTGAAAACCGCTTTACCGGGTAAGAGTAGTTAATACCCATAGGTATTAAGGAATCGAGACGGTTGATTGTTCACACGGAAACGCTTGGCAAATTCAGCCGCACCCGTGTGAGAGACCAGGGATTTCTGTTCGGAAATACTAACCCCTGACGTCCTCAACAATGACACGCGTGAGCCACGGCTTCATCCGCAATGACCACATCGTCGCCGAGTATTGCGTACTTAGTAAAACGCTGCCCGTATTGCGTACTTAGAGCACACCACCAAGTGGTGAGTGAGAGCGAAAAGAGGCCAAGAGGCATGATAACCGAGAGGTTTACCAGAGTTAAAGGCGACTTTCCTTTCGCATTGGGCTGTTTAACCCGACGGTACAGTAAACACATTAACACCTAAAATCAAGTCGATCGCTTGACCGAACGTCCTCCCGAACAGGAAACCTATTAAGTCGCTCATGAGTATTAAGTCACTCATGCAGTGGCCGACTTAAACTTAAGGTCAAATGAATAGACCGTCCTGCTACCAACTAACCGGTCCAAAGGCCGTGTCTGATGAAAACGTCCGTGACGGGCCATCAGCCAATCGTGCAAAGGTCGTAATAACCTCTGAGCGATGTAGTTTCCCATGGCGAAAATCCGCCTCTTGCCTGACCCTTCTAACACCTGTCCCAAACGACCACCTGATGGTAGGATAGGTCGTCGGTTAGATTTAATATGAGGGGGTTCTCTTGTTCCCACGCTAGTTACACGTTTTATTACACGTTTTACGTCTAGTGACGACTTAGCTACTTGTTTGAATTGAAAAAGTGCTTTATAGAGAATATCGTACTCCCAGACAAGCAAATGAAATAAGAATCTCAAGCCCGCCAGATAAGAACCTTCTTAGCTGTTCTAGAGGAACGGGTTTTGTAGTAGTTGTTAGCAGTTCAAATATCCAAGCCGGGAATTCTTTCCCTTTTCTTATTAAACGCATGAATGTGGAGCGAAGGGACTCTATTTAGAGAGTCCCACAGCGAGTAGGGGCGTGGCGATCATCAGTATGAATTCCTTTCTAGAAAAGGAGGTTCTAGAAAAGGTGGTCGGTAAGTCACTCACACAAGAGAAGACTCTTCGACGAGCAAGAAAACTCCAAGCTAACGGAGCTGGTAGCTAACTCCAAAATAGAGATCTGAGCTGGTAGCTTGCTGAGATGACCAAGGAGGTCACATATTCAGACTGTGGAACCGCCTTCTTGGTTTGATCTGGAGCAGCTTCTTCTTGGCTCTCAGGTTGAGAAGCCCTTGGATAGATCCTTGCATAGTCTTTTCCTGTTCGAGTAGCTCTCGGTCGGCCTAGTCTTCTCTGTAGGTGCGTCGGTGACCTCGATCAGCCTCTTTCTGGAACTTTCTGGAATTTGGAACTTCTTCGGCTGATGGCTCGCTTCGGGTGACTCGAGGAGCAACCTTGATGTAGTCGACTTCTCGAATCTTCTCTTTGGATGGCTTGATGTCGATGCATAATGGCTTGCTTGGACGAATCTTCTGAGGAACCACCTCGTCGCTCGGGTTGGAATCGTCACATGCCTCGCAGACATGCAACTTTTCCTTCCGAAGTGCGCTTGGATGGGCGCAAGATGATCTCGATCGACTTGTGATGAGGGCGACTCTCCTGAGGAATATCCTATTAGTAAGGCGTCATCACTTGCGGTGAGATCGATCGGCGCGATTTCTCCTTTTTCGGTGGCGGAGCGACCTCTTTTGATAACGGTTGCAAATCGGTACCTCCGGCTAGAAGCGATTCGAAGAACCTTCTCATGATCCCCTGAATGATATCGAGGGTGAGAGGGAGGTTCATCGACTTCGAGCGCGTTGATAGGGATCCCCTTGGAACCAGATGCATGATCAGGAGAGGATCCTTGAAGATTCTCATGTTGGCGTTGCTGCGGTCTTCCATTTTTCGACTCCCGGAAAGCGAATCTCATCGGAATCGATGAGTCTTTGAAGAGTCCAACACATGTCGGTCGTGTGACCGTGATAAGGTGACTCCCAATTTTCTGGTAAAGGTGGTAACCTTTCCCTTGGGAACGTGATGATATCTTTGATTTGAGGCAGGAGTTCACTTAGGGATAATAATCCGGTCCGGCCGGACTGTTGCCCCTTTCTTTCCGCCCCCATAATCATAAGGAACTCGAGCATCTTGGTGGAGCCTTCGACGATCATCGGTTTGCGGAGGACGACGATCGTTGGAAGGGGTCTTCTGAGATAGGTTCCGTCCAGATTGCTTCTGATCAGGAAGACGGACCTCAACGGCACCCATTTGGGTTTCTTCTTCCATGGTAGCTGCGTTGGGAGTGGGCTTTGAAGCTAGCCTGAGAACTTGATGGAGGCTTTGAAGGAGATGATGAAGATAAGGGAATAGTCCCGTCCTTGGTCCTCCTTTCCATTCGCGCCACTCTATCAAAGAGTTTGACGAACGTAGTCGGATTGCCATAAGCCACGGCAGTCTTTAGCGGTCCGGTCATGTGTTCTATGACCATTTCGACGGCTTCGGTATCGGTAAGAATTCCCCACCGGGCTCCGTTTGGGCTTTCCCATCTCGTTCCCCTTAAATTGCACGAGATAAGGAAAACGGGATATCAAGCGGGAAGGCTGTGAGGGTTCAGTCAAGTCAAAGTAGTCGCAGGAAGCATAGGAAGCAGCAGTAAGAGCAAGAGCAGTCCGTAAAGAAGTGAAGCCTTTGAATGTTGAATGGGAACTGGGAAATGAACTGCTACTGGCGGATCCTTGCCTAGAACCGAAGCCTTTAGCTAGCCGACCTTGTACCATAAGTCTATACTGGCATTTCTTTCAATAGGTCAAGCAAGTCTGCTATCATGTGGGCTATTGGCTTATTCATCCCTGTTCGGGCAAGCTATTGATTCCATTACCGGGCCAACAAGACCTAAAAGCCCTTAGTTCTACCTACCACCCACCCTTTCACACTGTTTAAGGGGCAGCATCCATTGAGAGTGGATTGACGGTGTTGAGAGATTTCCAGCATAAGCAGTAGTTGAACCAGCATAATGAAAAAGCTAGCAAAAGGGCAGGCCCAGAGTAGGATTCAGCCAGAAGAGCTTAACCGCATTTTTCCAATACAACTTTAGCTCCTTCCATTCCATACTTCACTTCGAAAGCTGCTAGTTCGGGGCTTCATTTATTTCACGGATAACTCCCTCTCACGGGCAAGATCATGTACCACGAGCAGCGTCCCAGTGCTTTCGTGCTCTTATCGCAGCAATCCCGGCCTCCGAACTACCGGCAAAAAGAGTGAATTCATGTTTCGCATTCCCAGGCATCCATTGTTGGGCAAACAAAACCAACCCGAACGAGTCAGTCAAGTGTCGGTTCCGTCAACGATAAATAAGTGCATTACTACCGGGCAAAGGAGCTCCGATTGTAGCTCAGAGGAGATGCTAGAATCGATTTTCTTTTAGAAAGAGGGCATAAGTCGGTCGCATATGGAACATCAATAGCTTTCGAAATCCCCTTATTTTTGGGCATTAAGTCCAGTGTGGGAAGCCATTGAGCTATGCTATGGCTAAACAGATACGAGAGTCGTGGAGCAGTTCATAATCGGTAACACAGTGTTACCCCGCACAGGCGATATCAGAGGAAGCACTATATTGATTGACACCCACAAAGGAAAGGGACGATCAGAGGTAATATGTAATATTGGAAGATATGGACTTGGACCACTAGTGAGGGAGGTGCGGATGGGCTTTCATATCCGGTTGAGAGAGATGGCTGGGGATTTCACTCATTGGATTGCTTCTTTCTCCGGACTTAGCTCGTTAGGGAGAACGGGATTACTTGAATAGGCAGGTGATGGTCCCACTTCGCCCCTTGTAGATGGTTTTTAGTTGCTTGGCCAGTAGAGGCACTAGAGGTTGAGTTGGAGAAAAAGCCTGCCTTCGATCGGACGAAAGAAATGGAAATGAAGACGGGGAGTCAGAAGGGATCCATTAGTTGCATAGATAGCAGTACCTGGGCCCATGAGGTTTGATTCTGCTTCATAGCGAAAGAGAGAAAGATGCAGATTGGTGCTCGTTAGCTGGGAGAGGAATGGAAGGCCTTGGAGTAGTTCCGAGGAAGAGGCCTGTGGAATCGGGATCAGGAGAAATATATGACATTGGAGAAGATTGCTTTGTATCCGGTTCTAACTCGCCTCTGATAGTAGGAATCAGATAGCTATCGCCGAGCCTTCCAAAGTTGCTGGCTCCGGGGCATTGAATCAAATCATTGGTTCGGGGGACAAAGAGAGAAGAAGAGAGGGGATTTTATTCCGTATCGGACTTTGCTGCTTCTTAGCCGCTCTGCTGGAAGTGGAACAGGAGAAAGAGATGCAGAGCATTGCCTTGGTTCCGATAGAGGTGGAATAGAGCTTGGTTCTGGTTCCGGCACTCGATGAAGATGAACATGCAGGTGGCTCGCCCTTGGTTCAGATGAATGAGATGGCTTAAGGGCTCACCTTATCTCGTGAGTTGGTCCCGGAAGAGACGAATAGAATGCGCACGGCAATGGACTCGGATTGGCTGGCTTACTCGCCTTTGCTTAGCTTTTCATGTAGTTCCGTCAGGGTCCTTGAGAGATGAAGACGGAGAGAGATCGGTTGAGTTGATTCCCCTCCAAGGCCAGTGACTCGAGAGAAACTTTCAGATGCTTGCTTCCCCGCCGCTAAGAGAAATGATGGCGGAGAGGGGCCTTCGTCAGTTCAGTGACAGAAGAAAGCACCCCCTTCCCTTCGCCTATTGAAGCTTGGGTGGCAGCCAGTCATATGAGAGAAGTCATTACTTCCATCAGTGAGAGGGAGAACGTCGAAATTGGATCTGGAGACAGGCGCTTCCATCGTTAGATTGGGATCGGACCGGGCACTTTCATTCCTTCTCGATCCGGGGAAGGGAGAAGGTTGAGTGCGGGGCGCCTGGAGCAAAACAAAAGTATGTATGATTCTATTGGATCGATAGCTTTAAGTTCCAGGGAGATGCATTCGACGATATGGGTCTGTTTGATGGCTCATACCTCCTTCCCGAAACAGCACCACTTCGGGCGCCCTGGAACTTTTGGTTGGTGCTGGGAAAGAAACAAGAAATAGAGAAGCATTGGATTCGGAATGAGATGAGTTTGCCTTCGCCGGAAGAGGATAACTGGGCCTAAAGCCCGGTCGGAGGGGGAACAAGCAGATGGATCTTGAGAAATGTATAGAGATGGAGATGAGTTCTTGGGTTCGGGTCCTAGTAATGGAGTAGATGGCTCCTTCTTTGCATTTCCTTCTGACGAGGGATGGGACCAGGAGAGCTAGGCAGCTACATACCAGCATCGATACAGACACTACCAGGCCTAAGGCGGAGGAATGGAATGCGGGTGTGGAGGGAACGGAACAAGAAAGAGAAGATGGTTAGTTCGGGTCACCAGTTTGAGCCCGGAATGGTAGGAGTCAAAGCTCATGCATGTCGGGGCGAAAGACCACAGCACTGGTCGGTGCAACCAAAAATTTCCTATCTGTCAAAGTAGCCGACGAGTTGAAACTCAGGCTCGAGCAGAACTCTAGCAGGATCAAAGCCTCGTTCGCTCGTACTGGGCAGTGACATTCAAACTACCTCTCTTTCCGGAGGCTGAGATCTTGGCTGAGGCCAAGGCAGTGAAACTCTTTGCGTATTCTGTGTCGGTCAAGGACACCCCATTGGCGGTTGACGCCGAAGTTTTGAATGACTTTGAAGGTTGTTATTATGTGCAACTGGGCCCTCCCTCTTTCCCAAGGATGAAAGCTCGAGACAACACCAATCGCCCGCTCAGAAGACGTTGGCTCCAAAAGCACGCGCCTAGAACGTTTGTGGGCTAATTATCTCCTTCCCCCGGTGATGAAGTACAGCTGGAAACACCTTTTTTGGGCATCGATCCGATATTCATAAGAAACCTGAGAAAGGTGATAAAAATCCCAAAAGCCCTTCTTTTTGCTTGTTTCAACCCGGCCTAAAAGCAAAGATCATAAGTGGTCTTCTAACTGATACTGATGAAGCTCATCCCGGTGCCAAGCATCGGATTAGGATTCTTCCCGACGAGCACAATCAGTGGGACAAAGAGTGGAGGTTGGAGCAAAAGTATACCGCATAGAAGGGCTCCATCGAGGGGGTAAAGCTATGAGCCGTCCATCTTGCGAATGAGGCAGGTACGACCTGAACCATAAATATGGAACAACCAGGAACATAGATTTACTGAAACAATACAATCAGTCCTACAGACAATGGAATTTAGAGAAAGCTTGCCCGCGACCAGTCATTGTTTATCTCGATTGAACGACCAACTTTCCTTCTCTCGCAATCGTCCGAACCCTTTTTCTAGATCTATTATTTATATATATCGATCTATAACCGATCAAAACCACGATCAATAGAAGAAGAAGAAGATTTGTCCAATAGCCGACTATTGAGAATAGATAGACTCCCTACCTAAATACGTAAAGGTAAAGCTATCACTACTTGCCAGTGGTGCCCATTCGCTATTCAGCATTCGTTGATAATTGATCGACCCGCTTTCATAAGCACTTGTTGGCAAGTTCGGAAGAAGGCTTTGAGGGGAACTAACTCGATGTGGCTCCGGTTCAGTACTGCCTCTCGCTTAAAATCTCTTCCAGCCAAGTTGCACTAACAGGCTTACGTAAAGTAAATAAAATTTTAGTGACTACATGCGAAAGCTTTTGCTTCTTCCTTCCCTTCTGCTGGCAAGTAGCTCTCCTTTTTCCTGTAGTTCAGGATTCCCTCTCTATGCCCATATCTATTTAGTCAAAAGGCTAGTTCAATCGCTCTGAGGAAGTACTATAACTTGAATCAGTATCTCAAATAGGGCGATATCCGGCCTTCTGTGTGATATCGATCTTCTGTTTATGGTAAGCGGTCTGCCCTTCCCTTACTAGATCAAATAGGGAAATTTGAATAGTACAGGAACGGAAAGACAACTATTGAGTATGCCCCTAATAGAGTAAGTAAAGTTAAAGTAGGGAATGAACCATTCGTAAAGAAGTACAGCTAATAGTACGGTAAACAGGAGCAAGATGGTATGCAATCAATTAAAGGAAAGAATACAGTCAACTACGTCGAACCTCTATCTGTCCGTTGCTTCTTCATTCCTGGCTGGGAAGCTCAGTTCTGTTCTAATCACTTCGATTCCCTCTACTACCGGTTGGCCCCTCGAGCAAATCTTTCCTAAAGTCTCTTTTTACTGATCTTATATTATAGGATTAGATTATAAGGGTGAGGGAGAAGCCCGTAGGTCAGTCAGGGGAAAGGCAACAATCCCTATAAGTTCAGTATGCCTCCTTCCTTTCTACGCTTCTTTCATTCAAAGAAAGGGGACTACCTCTTCAATTATACCACTGACAATAACGCTGCTTTTGCAGTTTGCTTTTTCTGGTTCTGGTAATGTCTTGGCATTTTAAGGTTGGTTCGCTAAGTCGATCACAGGTCTTGGTCTTTGGCTAGTGTTAGCTTGGTCTATGCTTGTCCCGCTCGCTACCCGTATTCTTTCTCTTTGGTTAGCAAAGCCTATTCCAAAGTAGATCTCGTGGTCGAGTTCTTATATGTATGTTCTACTATTGAATTCATGGGCTTGCCGGTCCGAATACTCATTTTTGTCCTGCAGCTCCCTCTCTCGGTTGGGGATCCTTTGTCACAGGTTTAGCCTTCTATTCTATTATAGAATAAGATAAGTGAGAGAACCGATGGAACTGGTAAGAAGATTGAATGATAACAAACAAAAGTCAGAGAGCTAGTAGTTCTGAGTTCGTAGCTAAAGTCAAACTAGATCTACTTGCTTACTCCTTTCCTTTGAGACCTTCTCCTTATTTGTATTTGGAGACCCTGAGATCTCATCTTCGGGATAAAAGGAAGCTGCCAATTCTGGGGTAGAAGTTTCATGAAGCTCCTAATCTGCTCTTTCGTTTGTTCCCGCTCTATCCGAAGGAAGTTCAAGCATTTATGAGCTTTGGCAAGTCACATAGGCGTTAGGAGAAGGTGTAAAATATATCAGATGCTTGCTCATTTCATGAATCTATCCTGCCCGTCATACGAGCTCCCGCTAAGAAAAGAACGTGATGAGTATGAAACTTAGAGAGCTTTCCAGGCCGGGGGTTTTGCTACTGACGAATCCGTAGTGGTGGGATGGGAGCCGGGCTCACGTAGCAGATAGAGAGTAGACTCCCTAATACCTGTAGATCAACACGGAAACACTGAGAAAATCTATAAGTGATAGGTGCTGCATATGAGAATGCTTCCTCGGCGATCGGCGTCGCTATCTCAGTACTGTAGTACCTGCTTGATTGACTAAGGAGGTCAGGCACTCAAAAAGGCCATGCCAATCGGTCAAGTTAGGGCTCATTCATTATAGTACAGAAAGGGCTCATTAGGCCATAGAGTCACGAGTCACGGAAATGCTCCTCTGTCAAGGAGCTCCGGGGCTGGTTCGCGTCTTTGAAAAGCCGGATTTTTAGATAAGTGTCGTGAACTTCTTCATGCTTGGGGACTTGAGATCAGCCAGATCTGGCCTGGCGTGCCTCTTGCTGCTCGGCTATCGCAGGAACGTTAACTATGAGACGGCTAAACAGTTGAACTAATTGAACTATTATCAACAACTATTCGTACTTTGAATCAGCACGCACATATTCCAAAAACTGTTATGCATGGGTTTCGGACGATAGTGCTACAACAGATCCCAATTCGGCTTTCCCCTTTACAACATAGGGCATCCCGCCCAGCGTCCCTACCTGTTCCAACAAGTGATCAAGATTTGGACGTCTTCCTAGAAGTGATATTCCAGGATTTTGCACATACCTACCTATGGTCCATCCAGGTGTTCATAGTTAGTCCCATATCCCTAAGGTGCAGGAGAAGCAAAGGCATAACTCTAATACCCACGAAGTTGACTCATTTCCGGATAGAGAACCCTGTGGGGCCGATAGAGAAGTCGGGACCCAGCACCATCAGTACGTTGCTCCAGTCGAAGAGCAGGATCCATACTCATCGATGGTAAAGGCCAAAGGCATGGGCGGAGATAGGAGCATGGGTAGCATTTCAGGCATCGGAGTGAGCTGGAGCACGATGGACAGATGCAGATGCAGAGGTAGTTGGAGCGAAGGCATCACTAGCACCAGCACCCCCACTACTTTCAGAGTCAGGCACATAGTTCACAGAGGCTAAGGCATAGGTAGCATCTCGTACAGATAGATACATCTCACTAGCACCACTTTCTTACCCATAAGCATAAACAGGAGTAGCAACACTAGTATCCCGTCCGGGTACATACCTATTCTATTGCCATGAGCGGGAGAAGCAGAGGCGGGGGCACCAGTAGATCGGAGCCATAGTATACAGTAGCAAAACCATAACCATACGCCGGGGTAGGTGATGCATCACAAGTAGGGGCAGAGGGCAGATACAGATCCATGCCTAGCAGCACGCCTTCTAGTTCATTCCGTTGATTCAGTGGATTATTCCGTTGGTTCAGTTCAGCAGTGGGTTCTACAGTTAGTGAGGTTTATGAAAAAGATACATACCCGGTTCCAGGCGCATCTATTGCAGCTTGGCCCGTTGACCGTCTCGGTTATGCAGTTGGTGAGGTTGGTTCATCGGCCGAGTCAATCCAGTTGCACGAGCAGATCCATACTGAGTTAGAGTAGAGCATATAGTAGTTTCTCTAGTAACATGAGTAGAGTTATACTACCCATACCCAGTTTACGCTGTTCGTGATGGAAATAGGGGTGATCTAGACCCGAACCCGAACCCAAAGAGTTCAGTCGTTAGCGTAACGAGACGTCTCTGAGTAGTTTGTAGTTTACGAGCAGGCAGATAAATATCCGGAACCTATGAATATGGACCCATAGCCTAAAGTAGCATAGGCATCATCTTAACCAGGTCGAGAGTTGAGATATTCTGTATTCCTATCAATGAACCCCCAACCGGAAATTACGTAAGTGATGTGATGTTCGAAATCCCTTTTGGTTGTAATGATCACGTTAGTATGTTGACCTCTCGGAACCTACGACATCAGCTGCTGAAAGGCAGAACAGAAGACATGGTTGAACGGCGAGCAACCGTAGCCGTTCTCTTCCCTCGACCTAGGGTAGTCTTCTTAGTATCCCTTTCCCAGTTGGTGGCCTGCGTTCCGGAGGGGGCTTCTATTACTATAGACATTGATTTACCATCAAGTTAAGAGTACCACCCCTATCTATTAAGTGAGGGAAGGGTCGACGAAGTTGAGAAGGGCTATCTCCGGATTAGCTTCTAGAGACTCGGCCTCTGTTCTCGTGAGCTAGGTTTTAAAAACATAGATAAGGTAGGTGTTAATAGATCAGTTCGGTCTCTGAGGCCGCCGAGTAATCGTAGGTAAGTAGCAGCTATCTCCGACCGAGCAGGTGTAGGGGCAAAAGCACGGTGTTGGATATACCAATCATAATAAAAATAAAGTGAAAGTGTGAGCCCGGCTCCTCACTGACAGTTAGGAGTCAACCAAGCAGAAGAAGGGAGGCAGTTGGGAAGGTCAGAGGGTAGCGAAGGGATCAGGGGCATGGGTGACGGGTCCTGAAAGGAGAGGAGCGGAGCCTCTTTACGGCACTAGTTTCACTCGAGGAGCAGGCCCAACGGACCGGTCGAGCAAGTGTTCAAAGAGTTTGCAGACATCATGCCGGAGCAGTTGTTATTCCACTATCAGGGTAGTAAACAGGAGTGCCCCTCTTCCTATAGATGATGGTTAGATGATGATGAGTGGGGAACGCCCACCCCTAAGAAGAGAAATTTGTGATAGCTGAACTCACGGAACCTCTTAAGGAGATCTGTTTTAAACAATCGCTAAATGGGAACCATTCGGATATTTGGTTTAGCTGGCCGATCTTATCAACCCCGTCATAGGTGAGCCTCTATCTATAAGGAGGGGAGGTTCGGTTCTTTAGGTCTTTGTACAAGCCAATAGATGGAGTGCAGGTGGTCACGCTTCACTTACCTAGAAGAGCTTTTCAGCAAGACCTTTTCACCATATAGATTGAGGCTGGGGCCTCTTGGCAAAAGCCTAGTCTTGTTACACGCCTGACGAGCGTTGCTCTTTATGGTCGGGCGAGCTAGCCTATTTATATTATTATATAGACTTCCATTCTGAACTCATCCAGCTTGTAGATACCCCTCTGACTCCATAGGGACTTTGACAACTTTCAGAATACAGCGAGCCCTTAGCAGCAATTGAGCGTACAGATCGATCCGTCACTAGAGTCACCTCCAACGGTAATTGATCCCAACCATAAACTGAAGCCCTTCCTTTTTTTTATTTAAGGACAAAGCAAGCAGGTCCACTACCTCATCAGGAGCAATAGCACAGCATGAGAGAGACTTCCTGCAGCCAAAGTAAGAACCAAAAAATGGGATCCTTGGGAACCATCAGATAGGACGACCTACTCCTTAGTTGAACCAGGCTTTGCCACTCACCCTCATCCGAATAAGGAAGAGACAGGTACAATATACGGAAGAAACTGGTACAACGAGTACAGCTGAACCACCCAGATCAGCTTCTTTCATCAAGCAACGGATTTCTTGCTTACATGAGCAGAAGGGTGGTCGTAGATCAGAAGGAATCGGTTTCTAAGGCTGTCTTTAACAAGAGTCCTCGCTCCTCTTTGCTTTCTTTCCTCTTCACTTCGCTAGCATTCCTCTTTGCTATAGTTTCATTCAAATCGATATTGTACTTTACTTTAAAGAGATCCGTAGGCGAAAGCGAGTCTCCTAAACGAAGCTTTTGGAACTATAGGATTCCTCGCTTCAGTATGATAGACTGGATTACAGGCTAGCGATTGAACAGGTACAAAAGAGCTTGATAGATCGTGATTTGTTCTCATTCATTCTAGTGATCTTCGACCACCCTCAGGGTGGTAAAGATCGTGTCGAGGATATCGATGGAGCGGGCAGAACTTAGAGTAATCCAACCCTGGAGGTCATGGCTTGGCTTTCTCCTTAGGTAAGAACAGATCCTTATGCGCAAGCAAAACTGAGAATCAAGTGCAAACAATACCTTCCAGCAAGAGGGGCACCCACCACTTAGTTCGACATAACATCTGGTTCGAATTCGAACTAGCGCATCTGTCCTTTGCGCCTCTCCATATGTATGTGCTTTAGCCCTGATTACGTAATTTCTTATAGAAAGAAAAAGATCTGAGTTTTTCTTCTTTACCGAGATCCATGTGTCAAGATCTTCGTCTTGCTTCTTTGGATTGAAGTGCGTGCGTTATGCTTCTGACCTAACCACTCTTTCTTTCACCAAAGATGCTCTTTTCTAAGTTCACTTTTTCAGAAAAGCTATCTTAGCTTAGTGTTACGGGAGAAGAAGGTGCTAAGAAAAGAAGTATAGTGCAGGAGGCAGATTAAAAAAAGCGGTTGATTACTCGGGTTGGTTCTCGCGTCCCTGTGCCCAAAAGGATGGGATGGGCGAGTTCGGTTCAAGTGTTCATCGATCGGGTGGATCTATATGCTCCGGGGGGTGAGACGAGGTGTAGCGCAGTCTGGTCAGCGCATCTGTTTTGGGTACAGAGGGCCATAGGTTCGAATCCTGTCACCTTGATGTGGTATTCTCAAGGGCCGAAGTGCAAAGCCCCGTAGCCTATCCGTGGTTAGGAAGGCAGGCGAACAGCGCACATTTAAAAAAAATGAGATATCCACTTTTCATTTTAAAAGTCACACGTAGAATTTTTCTATTTTTTTTTTACTACCAAGGCTCTTCCACTTTCCTACCGAATCTCTCCCGATTGTTAGTCAAACTTGTATTTTTCATTTTGTTTTGTCGAGTCTTTTTGAACTTCAGTGTAATATTAGTGGAAAGCGCTAAAGGCATGATCGATTTTTTAATACAATTACACTTTACGTAGGTGAAGCGGCTTCGCGCCTGACATGGTTTTTATTCCTGATTTGAACCTCCCACCTAACCACCCCTTCCCTTCCTTCTAGTGTGCCTATCTATAAGTAGTTTCCAGGTTCCTAGAACCCCGGATATCCCGATTGTCTTACTGCTTCTCTTCCCAAAACAAGAAGAAATTTCTTTCAAAAGATAGGTTACATTTGTAGCAGTCCAATAAGGTATCTATCCCAGAGGTCACTATCAAGAGCACGACCCGCGGCCCCTCTTCTTACTTAACTAGTTGTGTCGCATAAAGTGCCCTTCCCGTTTTCTATTACTTACTTTTCTTATTTATATTTAGAATGTCGAGTACCGTCCCTCCTCTAGGGAAGGAAGCCTTCAATCTAACTAAACTAAAGGTGAATAGTTACAGGTAAACGATTTGCGTGGGATAAGGGGTTCCCTCTAAGAGAAAAGCGCGGCTTAGTTGGAAAGGTAGGCTGTCAAAATCCGAGTCTCCGCCTCCACCTCCCCGGGTTAATATAAAAGAGGAGACAATAAAGAGATCAGTCGGAACTTGTACTAAGAAGCGTAGCCCAAACTAATCTCGATTAAAAAGGAAACTTCCGGCCGCGGGAAACGGTGACAGAGTAGAAGTTTTCCGGATATAGTAGTTTCATTTGTCCCGGTGTAAGAAGTCTAAGGCTTAAGATTCCTACGGGCCCTAAGCGGAACAATCGAGCTCATAGTGGAAGTCTTTGCCGGAGTTCTTCCGTTGGAGTTTCGGGTATTAAAGTTTGTATTATTCTCTCTGTAAGGGGTAGAGTCTAAGAAAGATTTCTATTGGGCATGCTACACTCCCAGAATAACACCTTGCAGTGTTAGAACTTATCTATTGGAGGTAATAAAAAGGAGGCATTTTCCGGCTAGACAGGTTAGGCTTTTCCGGGACAGGAGGTAACTGCTCTTAGGGAACCACAAAGTCAGAACTTTCCCCGCTCTATGTTCTCAGCCAATAACTATCAGACTGGGCCTATTAGCCCTGAACTCTTAGAAGAATGTCTAGGTTAAAAAAAGTTTCTTTAGCTTAAAGTCTCTCTTTTCCTAGAACTCACGTTAGCCGGGCAAAGATTCCGTTGGAAAGGTAGATGACATTTCTGCTCTTTCGGTTCCCTTCCTTGAAGTTGAGAGCTTAGACCCGAGTTCTTTCTTTGACTTCTAGTATGAGTGTGCCAAGGCATTCTTTCAAGTAGCAAGGAAAGAAGCTTACTATTCTTTCGTTAGGGAATTTCCCCAAATGGCTTGCGGAAGAGCTTTTCTTTACTATATATGCATCAGATCTATCTTATCGGATCGGATAAAGACAGTGACTTGCACAACAAAGCTGGACTTGCTTGCTCTCATTCCTGAGGTTGAACCAGTCCCCCTTTCCTCGTTAACCTGGCCTATCGCTTTTGCCCTTGCCAGAGATAGATTCTTTCCACAGTGCCAATGCTTCCCCTGGGCTTTCCCACCTTAACTTAGGAAATTCCAAAAGAATAACACCATGAAGTTTATCCCCGAAGTGAATTGATTAAGTCTTCTCCGTAGGCAAACCTTAAACCTAGAACTTCCCAACTCAAATACGACTTCGTTTCCAAGGCAAATCCATTGGACAGATCCTTTTGGAATCCACATGAGGAAAGATCTTCTCGAGCTTTTAACCAGCGAAATAGGACATTTAACATACCACTGTAATTTTGAATTTAAGATATTAATAACACGGGAAGAGAAGCTCCCATAAGGAAATATTCTACTGTTACTGTTAGAATCTTACTATCCCCTGTTTCTATCTCCCATAACTTCAGGAATAACACTCTTTCTAGAATCTTACTATCCCCGTAAGGTAGTTAGACCTCCTAGGACGACTATATGGTAGAAGCACTACAACTTTCAACTGGTGAGGGATTCCCAACGGAAGAAAGAGTAGCCCTCCCCTCCGTATAGACCAACCTATGCCTTCTTTACAGAAGTAAACTCATGCATAAGCCATTTAGGAAATCCACTTCATGTAACGGTTACTGGGACAAAAGCACTAGAACGCGATGGCGTCGGGAACTACCACTATATGGACTTAGCACTTTCACTAGACGGAGGCTTTCACGGCTTATCCATCGGCAACTACATAAACCAGATAGGCCTTCCTAAAATAAAAATAAAAGGAGTTGGTGTTAGCATCACTAACCGAGATTCATAGGGCTCTCGAACGAACTCGGTCTCTATCTCGCTGGCTTGTCCTAGAATCCGTGGAACCTGCGTCAGATAAGGGAGCATGCCTAGAGGAAGAGATTTCCCGGGAGAACTCTTAGGGAGGACTGCTATCCAACCAATTCATAATCACCTGCTTTCTATTTGAATACCCCTGCTCTCTCACCGGTTTACGAGCTTGACCTTTTTACGCCTTTCTCCTTGTTGCCCGCTGGATTCACTCACTTTTTTGAGAATTTTCAAAGTCTCTCCCGCGTAACGTAAATAGTCAGCCCTGGTGGCTCTTCTAAGAGGGACAGAGACACGGGTTGCTGTTTAAGTTCCAGAGTCTACAGACCCAGAGCTAGGTGTTGACCGGGCAAAAGCATAAGTCGTTTCAGTAGCACACTGTGGTCCGGTCAATGTGCCGACAAAGAAGCGCGATTACGCTGTTCGGGCAGGCGCGTGTTCTGACGAGAAGAGCTAGAGCTTCAACGGGGTTATATGAAGTCAGAGGCATTAGTGAAGGGGAATAAGCTTAAGCTAGTGGCCTCTTTGATTTGACTTCTGATAGACCTCGGCTTTTTCGAGCTTGGTACCCTCTAGTTTGATCAGGAAAACCAGCTATTCGACGAGGCAACAACTATTCAACCGGAACCAGAAGGCGTGGATCATTAAACGTACCTATTCGAACGAAGCCTTGCACCCCTCCCTCGATGATAGTAGCTGGGTGGACTATTGGATACGGAACATAGAACTACCAGGCGAAGGAGAGAACCCTGGGATCGGCTCTCGTCTGCTATGATCTCCCAGTAAAAATATCGGATTTGTAACCGAACGAGAGTTGTTGTTGCGATTTCTAAATGAAATGGAATTTCAATGTTTCCCGCTAAGCATTAGATTCGCTTCGCTGGGGCTATGAAATGTATGCATATGAAAACCTTCCTACTTAGAACAAGTAATTGTCGTCGATCAACCCTACCTTCGAATTTTGCGTATAGCACCCCGGTCTTGAACTGACAGGAATACAGGCTTTGGTATCCAAAGTGAAACGGATACTAGTTTTAATCATGAGTGGGGTAACCCGTCCCCTCTCGAGCCGTCTTTACATCTGCCTATGTTGTATGGTTAGGGATGAACCGCAACATGCGCTCGCTACTTCTTGCTCGAGCAACTCAAACTCCTATTGAAGGTATTGATTTTGAAGGTATTGATTCCACCGCGACTGCTGCTTCATCTTCTTCTCATTCCCCGCTCCAGCCATGCTGGCTGCTGCTATCTCAGCTCGGTCAACTGGCTCTGGACCAATAGATGGGACTGAATGTTTGAACCTCTGCATCTCGAAACTTGGAGACTAGTTCTCAATGATCGATCGATAACTAACTAACTTCTGCCCGAACCCACCTATTTACGCTTCATTCCGATCCCTACGCACTCGCACTGGTTTGGAGAGCTATTGAGACGAATCCGGTGTTTGGCCCTATATAGGTTGGCGGGGGCTACAAAATCCGCTGAAACGAAAATCCAACTAGTCCCCAGTAATCCGAATGGAGCTTCGTATGGTGCGCAAGGTGCAAAGTCTACTTTCGCACGCAGAATCTACTGAATCCACTGCTTAACCAACTGTGGCTATACGATGCGATGATAAAAACATCCGCTGTTGCTGGACCACCCCAGCCCGTGCTGCCTTAATTGTTTGCTGGTTCAACGGATTTTGATCCGCACCACCCCTGCTCCAGCTATCCTAGCCTCTGCATTGCATCATTTATTGCTGCAGGAGATAAAGCTTCAGGATAAACGTTCTTGGGGGTCTTCTTAATCTTTATTTGAGTAGTTCAGGGGTCTATCATTCACGTTCTTTCGGCTTTAGCAAAGATAGGAATGAAAAGGACTTCTGCGGGACAGTTGTTGGCTGGGGTAAGGTAGAACTTCTTTTATTTCTTGATTTATCTCCTTCTTTAATTACCTTTTCGCGTTCTCGTTTCTTAGCAAAATTAGAATCCGTAGTGAAAGATCAATTTCTTTTGCGATTGATCTCTTCCTTTCTTGAGTTGCCTATAATCGACAACACGGGAATGGGTAAGGCTTCCTCCTTTAGAAGAGAAAGCACAAGGAATTTTTCATGTTTACTGAAACTGGTTAGCAGCGGCATTCTCCTTTACCTTCAAAAGAAGGACAGTTCAGTTAAAATTCAGCCAGTGCTATGAACATGGATCGCAGCCATCATAGCCTTAACCGTAACCCTCACGGTCGTTGGCAGCGAATGTTGCGAGAGCCAATATCGGTGCGGTGCATAAAAACAGAAAAAACCGAAGTAAGAAGAAGAGAATGGTACGCAGGATATTGGGGGTGTTCCATATAAGAGGGCTCCCCTTACGGCTAATAAGGTAAGGATAGAAAGCGCAGTTGGCTAACAGACAAAAAGAAAAAGTGAAAGGTTTGAGAGGAATTCTACCCTTTTGGGGTGGACTGCTAATGGATTACGGACCGGACATGAACCACTTCGACCACAGAGAAAGCATTGCACTTTAATAAGAGGTGCGTGGGATGGTGAAAAACAGGAAAGAAGATAACCTCGATCGGGCCTTAGTCCTATTCCCTTACCTTAGTCTTCATCTCAACCAAAAAGGAGTTCAACTGACTTGGAATGCTAACCTAACCGGATTGGAATACTGGACAGCTTCTTCGAAAGCTAAGGAACAGCTAAGGTACGGGCTTGGAATGATAACAAAGATAAAAAGAATTCGACTTTACATCGTCCTGACACACCCATGGCAGTCACTGAATTACCTAGAAAAAAAGGCTGGAGGAGTAAGAAAGCAAAAAGCATTCAACTTCACTTAAAAATTCTTAGGACGGATTCTCCCCTCCTGGGGTGGGACTATTACACCAACTGAAGCTCAAGAAGGAATAGAAAGATAGGAAGCTTGGAGAGCTAATAGAAAGAAATGAATAAGAAATAACAGATCTGCGAAAGAAGTCGAATACGATTAAGTAAAAGACTAGAGGCAAGATACAGACTTTAGAGCGTCAAGTCATACACAAAGCGGAGTTACTTCACTACCTAAGGAAACAAAGAAAGCAGCTTCGGGTGAACAGTTTGACAGACTCAAGTCACAAAGAAAGGCTACGGACAATGGTCCTAAAAAGGAACCCAGCCCATGGATATACGACAAGAACTGATTGGACCACTGGCCAGACAGAACGAGGAGAGAAGGAATACAATACATCAAGACAGGGCTAGACCGAAAACAAGATTACCGGCATACCGGACTGAGGGATAGGCCGATAGATATAAGGACTAAGGTAACAGCCTACTTTCTTGGAATGGAATGCTTGCTGCTATATGGCTTCATTTTCTTTTATGGTAGTCTTCTGCTATAGTCAATGATGACGTGTCGCTTGAAGAGACTGACTTGCGCCATAAGTACTAGACTTTGATAAAGGAATAGGGAGGCGGAGATATTTAATACTGGAATGGTAATCGTAAAAAGAAAAGCTTAACGCCCTGCTACCGGAAAGCGCCTATTAAACAATAGGGACTCTATTAAAGGACTAATACAAGACTTCTTTCAGACCTATCCCTTCGCATGCTTCTAAGGCTCGAACTCGTCACTAAGTACGAGAGCTCTAAAGTAGGAGCTATTCCCCTTGTTGTTGTGCTTTCATGGGAAGAGTACACAGGAATCGTTCCAACCTCTTTCAATCGGTCGGTATCAAAGGATCGAAAGAGGTCTGTCTTTCGGCTTGGTCAAGGACGGGGTCCCACTGTACAACCAGGAATCTTTCTCTTCTCCTTCGTTCTTCCCTTTCCGTTCATCTGGAAGGAAGAGGAAATCGACCCCCAGCAATTGGTCATCATTCCTGGCCGGCTGGTGCTTTTCCCTCCCTTTCACAAGCTTGGTTAGCAAAGTACGATTCTCATTGGCCACCAGCTCAGCCTCGATCTACGCGCATTCATCTCCATAGCCCTTTTTCTTTAGCAGTACAGGCCCGCTGGCCGAGGTCGAGTTCTTCCCTTATTGAGAATCTATATGGCTTTCTTCGCCTCTATTATTTTCTTTTTCAATAGCCAAAAACTTGAGTTTCAGGTCTGCGAGAGGTCAATGTACTAGGGCTCATGCCCAAATAGGGGCTTTCTTTTCTCTTGCATGCGCCTTCGTTCCTCATTCATTCAAATCAAAGGAAGCTTCGGGATAGGGATGGCGCATTGGCTTGGTTGGCGGCTGGCGCGAGCTTAGCTTAGAGAAAAGGTTACTTCTAGTTCATTCCGAGTCAAGCTCAGTTCAACTCGTCATATATAGAAAGGGCAAGTCGTTCGGGTGTCAGTACTCAGGTTGAAAAAAATTCTTCTAGCTTTGGCTACTGAATTTATGAACAGAGGACAGAGCCTTAAGCCGCAGAGAGAACGATTTTTTCCGTCTTTCGGGTTGTAGGGCGTAGGGAGTAGGCGAGTCAGTCTATAGAGCTAGTTAAAGTCGGAAACACGTTCAGCTCAAGTGTCTTAGGGCGCTAAGCTCTTGTCGCTAGTTCAGTTACGGGTGCCAGTATTCTTGGTCTCGTCGTAGAAAGTATTTTTGCTTTCCGGTAGTCGTAGTCCAATTCTTCTTTCTCGGGCTTTTTTTCAGATTGGAATCTGAAGGCTCGATGTAATTGAGGCTCTTGACGATCCAAAAGAATCTTTCTGTTCTCTTTCTGCGATTTCGGTTTTCGATCGAAGGCCGGGCTTTAAATCGTTTTACAAGACTCGCAACAAAACAAAAGGCTTATAGCCGAACTGAGACAGCAAGCGGATTAGAAAAGAAAAGGTTTCCTTCTATGTGCCCATCCGGTCTACAAAAATAGAACTAGAACGCGAACTACTGGCTTTACTTTAGTTATAGGGAAAGTTTCACTGACCTAACAGCCAATAAACTACGGCTGGAATCGGGTTATCCTATTTCTTTCTAATTCCTTATAGGCACCTCTAGAATTGGAACGGCAGTTTTACTTACTTCGCATTCTGGACATTGGACCTTCTTCAAACTGGCCTTTGAACTTTAGCAAATAGTCCATTGAATAGAACGGAGAGAGCTCCTTAGGGGCTCTTTGCTAATCTAGGGCTTAACTTCCGATTTAGCTATTTCACTTTCCTGCTCTGGTTCAAAACTAGCTAGGCATCTTCCTCAGTTTTGTTACCCTAAAGCAGAGAAAGCTGGAGCAAAGGATGCTTTTGAAAAGGCCGATTTTCGGTATCAATTGCCGGATGAATTCAGTGACAGCCAAAGAATTACAAACCTGTGATCTCCGCCTTTATCCAATGAAGCGAAAAGCCTAGTTCTCTGTAAAGCCTTCACGGAGTTCAAGACCGGCATCCACGCTTATTCTTCTCGAGGTTGACTCTTCTATTCTAGATCTAGAACAAGGACGGGCGCGGCAAGCCATTCTCTTACAGCAGAAGTACATTCTGACTTTCTATTTAAAGAAAGGAAAGACCTGAACACGATTCCGTAACACAGCTAGGCTTAAGGCCAACTACTGGCTATACTGACTACTTACTATTGTTCTAGAGCGGGGAAAGTCTTCAAGAATGTAAAAACAAGTGCCGTCCCCGATTCCTCTTATTGGAGAACTAGTCTAGTAGAAAGAATATTGACCGGCGAATTCCGATAGATAGAGTAGGGCCAAGCCCTTCTAAATCAATTCCAACTGGAACAGATAGGAACGAATGGAAGGCAACTCCACCTTCTGGTTCCGATCCCACTTGTTCATACTTCTAGAATCTCCTAGAATGCGCAGAGATCTTGCTAGAGCCTCGCAGCAGAAGCGGATGTGAAGGCCATTAAGCCGCCTGCTGCTCTCCTCCCCAGCTCTCCAGACATCCTCTTTCTCTCTTCGTTCCGATGCGGCAATGACCATGAGCAAGCAGATCCAATACCTTTCATTCTCTCTCCTGGTGACCCAAACTCTCTTTCTTCTGGTTCTGGCCCCCGAATCTAGCCAGTGAACCCATAGCAGCGCTCATCAGCGACCGGTACCAACATCTCTTCGCTTCGCACCTCTCCTGGCCAGGCAGCAACTGCTCACATTCAACTCCAAGGCAGAGGTCGGACCTGGCAGCTCTAGCAGTTCGGCTTGAAGACAAGACTCGTAGCGTCGTTGCCTAAAACCTTTCCTTAAGTCACTTTTCGAAAGGGGGCCTAGCCTTCTTGCTCTTATCTTCCTCCTCATATTGTCTTTCTTCTTCCTTAAACGGGCATCCTCCTTTCTATGATAGTGATAGATTTATTCTCTCAAAACCTCTTACTTCAAGTGTACAGCCGCCTACGGACATACGCATTAACTGAAGCCCTCCTTTCATTATCTTAAAATTAAAATAAAAAAACACAAAGAGGAAGAGGATTTTGACATAACAAATAGGGCTCCAGTTATAACTTCTTCGATATGGAATATCTCCTCTATCATCAGCTCCAACAGGCATAGAGGCTTTACACTTCCTATGATCTATAGCCCATGCGTGAACCTTCGATACGAGGCTTATCACGATTCCCGAACGGGATGATTCTTGGCAAGATGTTCTATTTACTTTACTTTGCTTCTCTTATAGAAAGTCCCTGAGATCAAGATCCATAAAGACAAGACCGCGAATCCTCATTTGGGGTTTATCCATTTAGGGGTTCCAGGTCCGTCTTTGATGAACAAGAAGGGAATACCTTGTTACAAGACCAGAGACGGGACTAAATGTCTAACTAGATAGACCAGGCAATGCAATCCTATCATCCCCGTTGCTCTACGGATCCTACCGAAACAGCTATATAAATGTACAGGGAAATAATTGCACTCCTAGCTACCCTTCTCTTTGTTCTCATCCCGAGCCATCATCTACGAACATAGATTCCCGACCGCGCTATACCACGTTGCTGATAACTTTACCATATGTGTGACTGTGCCCGTTCCCGGTAGTTTTTCCATAACCAATTATATCTATTATATGATTATTGAGCGCTTTCACTCCCTTGCCCAGAGCACGATCAGCGGCTGGAAACACACTCCTACCTATTTAGAATTTATATTATATTAATAATAATGGAAGACCAAAGGCGGGCCAATAGAGAGACAAAAAACGAATACGCATTCGGTACCCAAAAGAATTCTTTCTCCGACGAAAGAACAGAAGAAGACCAAAACAAAACAAAAGCGCGAACAATCACTAGAATTTCGTAGGTTGGAAAGAGCGCATGTATTCGCCCGCATCCCTTATCCCGCGGCATAAGGAAGCGTCTCCTACCAGATTAGGTTTAGTTTCGAGAGATGGGCTATCTACGACCAAAGGGTAATGAAAATCCCGGTTTGCGATGATTTCAATGATAAGGTGTCAGTCGGGAGCTGCATGCAAAGCGTTGACTCTGATACTGATTCATTTCCCTGAAAATAGGTCACGAGCTCTTTCATTCCAGTAAAGGGAGGACGGAAAAAACTCCAATTCAAGAGATCCGGCCATAGATAGAGGACACAACGTCGTGACAAGGCAAACCGCCCCCAGATTCGCTCTTTCGCCTCTAGCTTTCAATAAATCTCGTTCCATCATCCACTTGAGTCATTGACTAGAACTACATCTTCGTTCACAAGAACTATAGCTAGGTGGTGCTTTCAGACCACCGCCAATACACAATCTTTCCTGACCTGATCCAAAGGGGCCTTTCTTCCATATTCTAAGCTTATCGTAACATCGGGGAATGTCTCAGGGTATGCTATTTTGTTTCTTTGTATCGGTTGACCCGTCAGTCTGTCTCTCGTTAGAAAGCCGTCTCTTCCAAGTCAAGTATCGACATCAGCCCATATCTTCCATAATCTCTTCATAGCCGGTATGACTAGTCAGGCATACTATTGAAAGAGACTCCGACCCGTCCTCTGTTAATCGAGGGTGCTACCAAGATCCTTTTCTATGTAGGACTTCTATGCTAGAGATTCTCAATGACTCTGCGAGCCGCTTTTTCACGATTTACAAGTTGAAGATACTTACATCGACGCAAGCTTGAACGCATTACTCTACTACCTCACTGACTTCTGATCATTAGGAGGGGCATGGCTCTACTTGTAAACTACCTATTAACTTATTCCATTCCTTTGGTTGTATTATAGACCCCCAGGTTATCTGAACCACTTGTTGATCCACTGCTCTTCTAGGCGCAGGTACGCCGCTGCATTATCCAAAGCTTCCCCGTTGGACTTAACGTCCCTTCTTACTAGTCTTAATAACTCTCTTTCTGAATTCTCCTATTGCTCTAGCCGCTAGGCGTTGCATTGATTGTTCAATTAACCCGGTGTATCAACTGACCACTAGCCGCACACTCTTGCTTAAGGGACTCCCGTGCTCCTTTCTCCGTTTCAAGCTTGATTGGACTGTTGATTATTATCATACTATACAATTCTATTGAAGATGGTTGATACATCACTTCACTTTCAAAGAAAAGAAAGGTAATAATAATCCCTTAAACTCGAGTAAGGAGAGTCCCAATCATTGCCGATAACAAGCACTTTTTAAAATACATTTCTTTCCTGAACGAAGTTCATAGGTTACTATTACTAGAGAGGGCTTACTCCCCGAAGTTAGCAGGCTCATCTGCATCAAAGCATCTCACCAAAAAGAATTAGCTAGGTCCACCGCCCGCTTACGGGACAAAGGGGATTTCCGTTTATGTGATGAAGTCTTTCTTCCTTGTCTATTTCTATTTCAGAGGTTAAGATCTATACTTCGAGGTATAAACGAGCACTTTGTTTTCTTTATTTTGTAATAAACCCATTCTGGTCTTAACTAAAAGGATTTACTGACGTTGATCCTCCATCCTGAGATTCATGAGCAATCAATCTATTCAGAAAAAACCTATCTTATTATCAAAGTTCCCTCTTTATGCCGTGATGACCAGACTCACTCCACTCGCCTTAGGAGGAGATAAAAGAGGCAAGAATGGCTACTATCAAGTACGTAGTTTGGTTCTTCCAAATGTCAAAAGAGTAGAGGTAGAGGTCTTTTAGTCACCCACAGGTTTGTTAATGAACCAATTGCATCCTTTAAGCAGCCAACGAGCGGGAAACTCCAAGTTTTGTTATCTTCATCTGTGCTAATAGCCGTTTTTTATCTTTCTCTGGTAGTTGTGGTCATGGCCCCTTTTTTTCGATACATCTTCTCCTTCTGTTTTGGGCCTAACTGCTATGCCTAACCGCCTCAATAGCGCTCAAGTTTTCGTGAAAAATAGAAGAGAACGATCTACAAGATTATTGGCTCGTCGCCGTTCTTCCATACCAGATCGCTGAGTAGAAGCTTACAATTCCTCCATAGTATAAGGGTCACATGCACGTACACTCGCTGCTTACCTTCTTCAACTCATACCATCCATCCCTGAAAGCACATGATTCCGAAAATGCTAAGTCTATCCCTAATGAGTGTAACCAGAACAAGGACATTTGGATCAGTCGTTACTCGATCTACTCTTTCAAGCCCGGCGAAGACAACAAGGAAAGGTTCGAAACATTCTATCATCGGCTCGAGAGTCACCTGTAGCGCATAGGCAGTCTATTTCGTGTGAAACTGAGAGTAGGTAAGTCAAGTCATTTCAAGGTGTTGTAGGCCTGTAACTAGAGAGAATTCCAGATAGGAAAAGGAAGAAGTTGATTTGTAAGCAACTTGACGCTCTAAAAGAAGTTTTTATTTCCCTTCCTCGCTTGCTATTTGCTTCGCCGCCTACAGAGACTGAACTTCCATCGCCTGTTAACAACCCGGGTGAGCTACTTACTATGGAAGTGGATCCCTACAGGTTCGCAACTAAAGGCCTTTTCACAATAGTGTTATCTCGAGCCCATCTTCCCCACTTCCTTAAGTGAGTAACTCTAACTATTATTCTATATAATTATTATTATTATAGAGTTAGATTCTAGTTCTTTCTTTAATAGAAATCTCTCCTTAAAAGAGAAGGATCTCCGTCTTTGTCTTTCTTCCAAGAGCGTAAAATGGAAAATAAGGAATTGACTTGCCGATTGAACAAAACGGGCTATCTCAATGTGAGATTTGTGCGTTTACCCCGGCCTGAAACACCGTCTTTTGGGGCGTTTACCCAACACTCGTTATCAAAGAAGTTTCGTGGTAAGGACTGTGCTCGCTTTGAATAAAGATCACTGTAAGCAACCTTTTCGATGGCCTGTTTGAAACTGCTTTTCTAATCCCGTCCTCGAAAAGGAAGAAAGCATTGCATTGGGACTCCTACTTGGCTTGCAACAGCCTCTTCTGAGCTAGCTTGAACTGCAGAGGAGAAAGACTTCGATTCGGCAAGGATACTCCCTAACCCACCTTCTGATCTCATTCCGCCTTCGACTTCGACGGGGATGGATTCAACTGGCTCGCTAGCTTGCTTGTTACGACTTCACTCCTCATCTGGGATCAGGACGGAACAATCCACGAAAGGGAAAGCAAGCCTTATTCAACTAAGAGACAAGCAAGGTAATATGGAATATTCTCACAGAGGGGAAGAGCTATTCTTGTACATATGCTCGATCTGGCTTGGATCTACTAGAATAGAAGAGGAATGCCTCTATTTATGCCTTTAGGCAGGTTAAAGAATGATTTTAGCTTATAGTGGAGCGTAGGACAGACCTTAGACCATGACTGACGGAAGGCAGTCATGGAGGGAAGGCAAAGAAAGCAGACCTTTTCAAGAAAGGTTTATGCGACTAAGGTTTAACTCAAACCTCAGCAACATAAAAAGGAAGAACGGGTTATCGCAACCTTATGGGGGTGCCTTCTGAGGAGGATAAGACAGAGCATCGACATAGAATTGCTTAATGGGGGAGCCTTAACAGCAGAAGTTGTACGAAACATAGAGTATAACAAAGCAGAGGTGCACTCTATCATCCAAAACGAAAGGGGGAAGATCGAAGAGGAGGATGCTTTCACCACAAAGAAAGCAAAAACAAAAAGATAATCATAAAAGAAACGGGGAGACGGCTGCCAGACGGATGGGAGAGACTATCCATGGAAATCGACGAGGGATACTTGAAAGCACGGAATCTATCAGTCTTCAATTTCATAATCCTACCTTTAAGAAAAAGAGAGGAAACAAAGCGAAAACTTATTACACAAATAGAAGTATTTGGGGAAATTCAGATAGCAGTAACGGACAAGCACGGAGAATAGAGCGTAAGGGATTAAGCAGCGGAAGAAGAGTTACAGCGGGCGAAGTAGGAACCCCATATAGCCCATCTTCAAAGGGGCGTAGCGCTTGCTTTTCACTCTCAAGACAAGACAATGGTCTCTCTCTTCTGTCCCGTTCTTCCTTCGGAGGTCAGGGCAAAAGAGCTTTCCTACTGGTCTGAAGTGAAGTACTCAATTAAGAACTCTATAGCTATCTGTTCGCCTACTTACTAGACTGACGTAGGCTACCTGAGCAGGATTATCCTGCTCGTGCCTCATAAAAAGAAAACGGTGGTAGAATGATAAAAAAATTCTATAAAGCCCTCTCACTGGCCAAGTGGACATAACGTAACCACAGTTATGCCTGTTTCGGTCTGCTCTCTATCTATAAAGAGCCAAACAGCTTGAGTTTAGTCTGACGATGACTAGTCTCTGGTCTTCCTCTATGTTAGATGGAATCCCCGTTGGATTGCAAACGTTTGTAGTGCAACTTCGGCTGGTATATGGGAATTTGTTTCAATGTTCCATGGACTCGTTAGTCACCCTTCATGATTGGGGTTGGTTGGCGAGGTGAGGTCTAAGCACCATTGTCACTGGCTCTCGACGGGGATTCATAAAGCGATCGGCACATAGTCCCGAAATTACTGGACACTCTGAGGCGTCCGATGCAGAGGTCCCTGAGCCAAATCACTCAACACCTAAAGAGTCTAAGTCGATGCTGGCACTTAAGCAAGCGTCGGGAGTGCTATTCAAGGCCCAGAAAGAATAAGCGCACCTTTGGATGGTGTTCTGGGGCGGACGGCCAGAGGATGGATTCCTGCCCTCAAAAGTGTGAGTCTCGCTGATTCGATCAGGTATACCTCTCATAATCCCGGCCTTTCATAGAAGGGGTGAACAGGTTCCTGTTCAGTTCTATCTGCCTGACTAATATAAGAGGCTTTACGCTGTACAAGTGGATTGACTGCGTAGAAAGAGGCTTGATTTATCCTCCATTAGCATTAGCCTAGGCACCAGGCGGCTTCGCGGCTCCTAAGGGGTCGCGGAGATTGCCAGCCATACGGAAAAAGTCAAAGGGGAGAGCGCTAGAGCTTTTGTTGCGACGCTATGTTCCTGGTTTCGATCGTCAAGCCCTCTTCTTTATGGATGGGGTTTTTACTTTCAGCCTTCGTGGTCTGCAGGCAGGACCCAACACCTAAAAGAAAAGCATCCCTTAATTAAGGTAAGGGTTGGTGTGGATCGGTCAGCAGGAATTTCTATGTTTAAAAAACTTCCCTTCGACGCTACCGCCTTCCTAACTCTCGCGGATCCCGAGAGACTGAGGGAAATGGTGGATGTTTCGAGCTCGAATCAATCGTGCGTGTATCCGGTGCTTCCTCTGAAGAAGAAGGTGGTAATGTGGCTTGCTGGCTGCTGAACACTCTTGGTCAATCTGCCATGGGCCGGAACTACTCACAAGTAGGCCTGAGTGTGGCCGCCTAGGAGTCAAGCTCGAGGGAAAGGTGCGGATCTCCGCCATCCTTGCTCAGGCTTTTGCGCGATTGGGCGATGAGGGTTTTGTCTCATCTACCTGATGGTACTTTTCATCACGCGACTCTTGCGAGACATCTTCTTTTTAGAAATTTATTCTTCAGGCCGCTACCGATTCTCTTCCAGTTGTTCTCACTCCGGGTCTTTTGGAGGTTTGGTAACAACTTGACTGAGTCATGGGTGTGGTTACTAGTACAAGCCCCTTTCAGTGATCCAGGTTTGGGAAGCGAGAAGAAGGCGAACATAGTATGGTTTACCTGTGGGCGGCCGCTCGGGTTCTACAGCTCTTGGCCTACGTTCACACTTACGCTTCATATGCTGGTGTGGCTGTCGGCTGACTGAGAGGGTGGGTGTATCCGCGAGGACGCTTTATAAACTCCGCGGCTTGGTCATTGCCGACCAAGCTACAGAGTACTGAAACATCTGTGCTCAATGGGAGTGAAGGATCTTTTTGATCAATCAAAAGACAAGACGAATCTACTTCACCCAATATGCCCTTAGGCACGTCCATACATAACATAGAAAGAAGACTAGTAAAGGGTGGACAATTAGCTAGAGCAGCGGGTGCTGTAGCGAAACTGATTGCAAAAGAGGGGAAATCGGCCACATTAAAATGACCTTCTGGGTGGGTCCGTTTGATATCCAAAAACTGCTCAGCAACAGTCGGATAAGTGGGGAATGCTGGGGTGAACCAGAAAAGTTTGGGTGGAGCCGGATCTAAATGTTGGCTAGGTAAGCGTCCTGTAGTAAGAGGAGTAGTTATGAACCCTGTAGACCCCCCATGGGGGGTGAAGGAAGGGCTCCAATTGGTAGAAAAAGACCCGCAACCCCTTGGGGTTATCCTGCACTTGGAAGTAGAAAAAGGAATAAATATAGTGAGAATTTGATTCTTCGCCGCCGTAGTAAAAACAAAGAAAAAAATAGGAGTAGGAGTTAATTAACTGTGACACGTTCCCTTATCTCATTAGCGAAGCTAGAGTACATGACTAGACTGCTTTATTCCCGATATATTTTGAATAGATAAAACGACTTTCTCTCCCCTACTGCGTTCAGTCTTCATTTCTGCTTTTCAAGTGAAAGAAGGACTGAGACCATCCGGGGACCGGTTTCGAACCACCCATTACTGATGAGGGAAGCCGCTACCATTCGCGTCGCGGGCGGGGAGTCTTCTCATCGGTTCCCCACCTAAAGACTAAAGAAAGAATGCCATTCCTTCCGACCTCGGAAGGTGCATTGATCAGATTACCGACCGGGGATAAAACTTCACTTCCACTTAGCTCACGGCTAAGAACATAAATTTGCGGAATCTCGACCTCAATCTCAGACCCTGATCAAAGGTCTAACCTTTGCTTTGGTGGTATACCACTACCACTTCCTATAGGCTACCCCCACTGCAGAGTGGTCAATTCCGCTGCCAATCAGTCGATTCAGTCACGTATCGAAGAGGGCTATAAGTAGGCCGTTTGCTATTGCGATAAGGGCTGCTCGCCTTTATACGGCTTGGCTTCGCTATCGCTCCGTCGGCCTAAAAAGTAGTATTCCTACCATACAAGAATGCCTATTATCTAGTGCTAGAAGCTAGAAGCTTCGCCATAAGCAAGCAAGACGAGGTCGCTCTGCTTCGTAGACAAGTTCCGTACTTGTTGACTTACGAGCTCGTGTAGTACTCGCCCCTATCTCTAAAGGGGCTTATGCACTCTACTCGCTGTCTACTAAACGAGCGTTAGAGCGAGCGAGTGAAGCCTTCAATTTAGCGGCTTCCCCCTTTTCCCTCAGCCTACTCTTTCATTTTCGCTTAAGCTCCCCGGTTTGGGGGATTAATTGATTGGATACCCGAGAACCATAATCTTTCCTAGGAACAGCTTCTACGACGATGGATAGGGGTCAGGTTTGTTTGGCATCTATGCCCACTGCCCTCCAAACAGTATGGGAGCCTTTCAGCTCGTACTGCTCACACTCCTAGATCTTCACGGCACCCCTCCACCATAGTGTGAGCCGGGAGCTGCTCCAAACCAAAAAGGCCTACTTCAAAATTCGCTTTCAACACCACAAAAAAGTAAACTATGGTTGCCTACTGATCTGATCATAGGTGAAATCCCTTCGCTTCGCGCCAGGCTTGGAAACCGTAAGTCAGGCTCCTCTCCTTTCGTCTCTCGGAAGTGAGAAAGCGAGCAGCAAGCTGAAAAAGCCCTTTCCCCTTTTCATAATAAGGTCAGCTTCATAGCTCCAACCTATACAAGGGACAAGCCAAAACCAGCTGAAGGAAGGGTGGTCGTAGATCAGACTTCTGATTATTAGAGAAAGGGGAGCTTATTTTTAGAAAAAAAGACTAAAAAACTAGGTTTGGAACCCTACTCCCCAACAACTACAAGGATGCTTGCTTGCTGGCATCAAAGCCCTTCATTATTATTATTATATTAATATTAATGGGGGAGGGCGCACAACACAACCCGTTCTCTGCTCTTTTCCTGAGCCTTTCACACTAAGCTCTTCGATCCTGCCCTGCGCCTCTCTAGGCATGAGCGATGGCTCATGACTGGTATATGGATCTCTTTATCTTTATATAGAGTGGTCGGCCTTCTAGAAGCTTCGCCGGAAGCGACTAGTCGCTTCCCGAATGCCTCTTTACTTTAGTATGTATGTATGTATGGTCTAGTCTTTCCAATGCCTCCTTCCTTGCCGCCAACGTACGCTACTAGGAGAGTAAGCAAGCTACCTTGCTTGTATTTTATTCTATAAGCGGAGCGATTTGTCGAGTCTAGGAAGCTTCGTAGTTGCCCCCTTTGCTTTGCCTCGCCATGCCACTAGATCCATAATGACCGGCGAGTCGGAATATGTACGAATATAACCACGCGGAGCGCCGGACCGGTCTAGCGAAGAAAGAGATCATTGAGCCTATTTAGCCGAGCTAAGGTTTGGAACCCTAGTTTATTAGTATTTTAGAATAATAAGATTTTAATAGGCTAAGGGGGCTGGGAATCGCAAGAATTGAGAAGTCCTCTATTGAATGGGGTGGGTTCGGAAATGGCCGGATTAGCAGGAGGAAGGGCGGCCCCACTCTGAAACAAGGGTGTACGTACATAAAGAAAGAGGCTGGTTATGGCCTTTACTTGATAGGGCTCCTTCCTATCTATCTTGACCGGGAAGAGGGGAGGCCCTTTCGGAAGCCCTGCCCGCCCTTCTCTGTTTAGAGGGATTTAGGATTCAAAGCTTCCCGGACTCTTAACAGACGGCTAAGAGCAAGAAGAGGATCAGTAGTCTCTGCCGTTGCAGGTCCTTCTCCTTCCGCCGAGACGGCCCTCTTTTTTGTTTTGTTTGTTCACCGTGGCACGAAATCATGAAGAAGCTGGAATAACTCAGAAAGAGAAGAGAGTGGCGCCTAGCCGTTGAAAGCCTTTGTTTTGTCTTTGTAGAGGAACAGTACGATCTTGGGCTGGCCCCCTTCGCACGGCCTAGAAAGAAAAAGAAGTCCGTGCTACTATAAGGCTTCTAAACTCCTCCCTCAGGACACGGTTGCCTTGCCCATGGGGACGGGGTAGCCCCGACTTCCATAGGTCCTTGGTTCGACCTCTTAATGAGAATTGAGGTCCTTGCGCGGGCGTCTCATCCCTAAGACTTGCTTGCTCTGTATGGAGTGCCCCGTGGTTCCTCGAGTGCCAGCCGCAGAGAGGAATGCCATCAACTAGGGCGCTATTGGCCACTAACCACTCGCTCGCCGGCCGTTCGGGCTCCGCGTTTCAAGTTCGTTATCCTAACCGTCTCCTCTGCTCCACCGGGAGCCTGGCCCCTTCTTCTATCTTATCTACTGCCTTGCTCCTCGGCTCCCTACAGCTCCAGCCGCTCGCTGTAATAGCTTGCTTCTCGGGTGGCTCGCACCCCGGGTGGTGCGGCTGAGCCAGAGTGGGCTCAGCAGTCGGCCTATGTTTCCGGGCGCACGCATAAAGGCATGATTAGTTCCACAAATCTCACTGCACTGACCATAGTAAACTCCTTCTCGTTGTACCGAAATAGAGATCTGATTTAAACGACCAGGTACAGCATCACATTTGACACCTAAGGAAGGTACAGCCCAACTATGAAGTACATCAGCAGATGTTACAATAATACGTAGATGAGTTTTGGCTGGTACAACCACTCTATTGTCCACTTCTAATAAACGTAATTGACCCAATTCTAGATCATCTTCTGGAATCATATAACTGTCAAAAATGAGTGACTGTTCATCGGAACTGTTATAGTCTGAATACTCATAAGTCCAATACCATTGATGCCCAATAGCTTTGATAGTGATGGCTGGATCTACTACTACCTCGTCCATTGAGTATAACAGAGCAAATGATGGTATAGCAATGAACATCAAGATGATACTAGGAAAGATGGTCCAAAGAATCTCGATAGTAGTTCCATGAACAATCCTTTGCGGGATTGGATTTTTTTATAATGGAAATGCCATAAAGCACGAACCAAGATCCGTAATACGAAAACCAAAATCAGAATGAGAAAGAAAAAGATATCGTGATGTAAGTCTATTATTCCTTGCATCATAGGTGTTGCTGCGTCTTGAAATCCTAATTGCCACGGTTCCGCTGCATCACAAGGAGCAATTGTAAGGAATAACCATTCTAGTAAACGAACAATCATTTGCTTTGCTTCATTCTTTGACTGCTCTGCTCCCCCAAAAAAGAGAGACTGACTCTTACTATCCCAATTCAGGAAGACAGAAATCGCCTTGGTCCAACCAAGAAAGGCATGGGAGTTTTGGGCATTAATGAACACTCAGTCAGCTTTTTCTTTGCCAAATCGGGCGTTTTGTTCTTATATGATATTCTTTATTTCGCCAAATCGGGTTGTAAGGGCGGGAAGGGCTGTTCCTCTTCCTTTCAAGTGAAAAGAGTGACTCCTAGCTCTATAAAGACAACAATATTGCATCAGCACTAGTGTAAACCACACCAACATGAATATGGCAATGGCAAGAGTGCCCTGACCATTCCAGATGGTTAGACCAAGACTAAGACTCCTTTCCATTAGTAAACGGCCAAGAGGCTGTAGTAGTGCTATGGTAGTGATCACACAGGTTCTCGGCTTCCCTTAAGGTTAGGGGCTGCCTTCTCGTAATAACCAAAATATGAAATAATTTACTTTTCAGATGAGCTGGCCACGTCGAGTTGACCATTTTCAAGAACAAATCAAGAGCAAATACTAAACAAGGAAAGCTTGATCCTAGTTATCATAGGTGAATTCTTCCTCCCGATTGAGCATCTTAAGGCCTCTATTGCCCGGAGCGGTCTTTTTGCGACTAGCATCGATGAAGCGATCAGTTGGCCTTCCAGGCCTGCTTAAGTAGTGGTCAATGGAACAAATTCTCCCCGCATAGCCGGAAGGGATAGCGTATCTACAGAAAAGAGAGTGAAACGGAGAAATCCAATAAGAAGATATCGGGGAATCCTTCTTCAATGAATGGAATGACTGCGCGGGCACACTAGTAAGCAGGGTTTCTTTACTTTTACTAAAAAGCATTTACCCAAACGGGGTCAAAACCGCATTGATGATATCGATCGTACTGAGCTAACTGGGGTTAAGTCGTGTTCGAGACAAAAATGATGTATAGTTTTTGAGAGACCAATGAAGAATGGGTTGAGCGAGAACGAAGGTCTTGCACTGCTGGAGCCCTTGCCCCTAGAGGACTATGGAGTCGCTTTCCAAAACAAAAGCGTACCCGCACAAGGGCATGTAGTCTACGACGAAGGAGGTCCCGCTCAAGCATAATATAATTGTAGGTTTCCTTTATTGCCCCATACCCTTTATCAAATCGGAGAAAGGCGGGGAAACTACTTTATTCATTCCATTCCGACTCCCCTTATGCCTTTTGCTGCTCCACAATGCTCTCTCCAAAACAAAACTCAAGTGAGTGAAAGAAGCCCGCATTCCCTCTCTTCCTTCCCCCATTCCCAGCAGAGGATTCCAATCCTACTTATGCCTTCTTTGCGGGGAAAAAATAAGAAAGTTGAGGGTCAGGGGACAGAGAATGAGTTAAGTGCCTTGCCCTCGGCCCCAGAGGGTGCGGTTGAGAGCGGATTCGGGGTAGAGATTTTAATTTAAAATCAAGGCTTGGACCCAAATCAACGGAATTGGCTTACTCCGGTGGGCGGGAGAAGCATTCGAATAGGAACGAGGGGTAGTGGTCTTGTTTCGATGAAAAGGGAGAGAAAATATGTCACATGAGCAAGTTGAGACCACTTGTCAACGGCTGAAAAAGAACCTTTGGTTGCCTTACCTACGGAAAATAGGAAAAATCTTCTGTTCAGAGCAGCTCTCTCTATTAAAATGAAAGCCGGAATCCAAAATAACCTTAAATTAAAGAGAGGGAAGCGAGAAGACCTTGAACCACACAAGATCTTCCTCCTTCGAGGAGCGAATGGCCCAATCACTGATAGTTTATGTTGCAGCCTCACTTTGATGCAACTGCCTCGGAACTGGAACAATATAAAGAAGAATGACCCGGTGCTTGAAACATCGATACGCTTTTTAGACTGCCGAGACATACTTCTGGTCTGCCTCCCGACTGAAGAAGGAGTTTGTGACTCGGAAATTTGTGCATAAGCGCCTTGAGATAGGGTATCGGATGTTTTGCCATGATGATGATGACGAAAGTCTGTTAGTTTGGACCTAGGCCTTTCAGAAACCAGTATACCTTGTGCGTCTCAGGCACAGGACATCCTATCGCACACAAGACTCACATATTCTCTTAAAGTTTCTCGCGCGCGCACCTGACGGAACGGAATGAAACCTAATGACCGGAAAACAGCTTCCCACCGCATTAAGTGCATGCAAGATCCAAGGTCTTGGCTTAGCCACTCCATAAGAAAATCTCTTTGAATAGCTTCCAACAGGGAATCCAAAACAGCGAAAGGAAGTCAATTTAAAGGCTATGGAGACAGGATCTCAGTAGTTAGATCTGCCCTGCAAATGAGAACAAATGGACCCAGGCTAACCTTTGCCTAGTACACTTCAACACCAGCTCCCAAAGAGCTTTAGAGCACCGCCCAGTGAATAATGGCAGCCCAAAATGACGTAGCAGGGATGAGAGATGGAAACTGGAGTCAAGTCCCGAAGCTGCTCCTAATCAATAAGCCTACCAAGGAGTCCGCAATCAAGATTCATCGGTATGGAGAAAGAGGATCCCCTTGTCTAGTCTCTCTAGTCCCCTGAAAGTCACCTTAGGGGGGCAAGTAGATAAGATTGAGTATGAAATCGTGGATACGCAAGCCCTGATCCACTCACACCATCTAGAGGTGAAACCAAACTGCTGCAGCATCCTCAATATATCAGAAGATATCAAATTGGATATCTCTTCCCTCACCTTCGGCGACCCTTATACTTTCTCGAATTCTTCCGGCGAAGCCTTTTCTTGGTTTAATCTCCTCTTCAGCTTCTCCCCTTGTTCTTCTGCTGGCTAGCTTTCAGCTACCCTTCCTTACCTGAGATATCTGAGCAAATCTTTTGATTCAACCGGCAAGGCATCTCCAACCGGAAGAACAACCAGGCAATCAAGTGCCATCGACCGAGAGAGGGAGTACCTGCTGACTGGGACCCTCACCTTTCTTTGACCAACTTCTTCTTGCCTATCTACGATAGGCAGCACTAACCAGAACTCCAGATGCTGGATCCGATCGAGAGGGGGCAACTAAAAGAAGATTCACTTCTCCCCAACCTCAACGAGTAGAGACTCTCGTTCCGCCGCACCCGCACTTGAACGAACTTGAACCGTAACCTGCTAATGCAGAAATGGCCTTCTATCTTCATTTCTAAGACCAGTCCCTGAATGGAAAAGAATGTGGTGTGGACAACTTGAATTTAAGGATGCCTCTCATCAATGTCATCCATTATCTTTTCTGTACCATCTTGGATGACATTGCCACAATGAAGGTAGAATGTATTTGGCTAAGGATGCCCAGAGACAAATCAGGATGGGGGCTTCGATGGGATTCTTCCATCTAAGAATCAGAAAAAATGGACTGATTAACCTCTTACTGCTTGAGAACCTATCAGGTGAGATGGATTGACCAACATTAACAGGCCTACTATATAAGTATGAAGCGATACATCATAAGAAGCTAGTTGAAAGCCTCAGTTTGGAAGCGACATATATATATGAGCTGGTAAACACTGCTATAGTAGCCCAGCCTAGAGAAAGTTATGGGACAAAACATGACAAGACTCTTTCTATTTATTCGTCCTTATCAGAAATCTGCTACAGAAAGATTCCGCTTAAATTTAAAGCAGTTAATCATTATTTATGAATTGGAAGATGAAATCTCTCTGGTGATAGATGGAGAAAGGTCTCCTTTTGTTTCTATTCAGGAAGAAGATAATTGCTATTCCCAAGGAAGAACGTTAACTCTCGCTATTCTATTTGAATATCTCTTGCTTTCTTTTTTTCTGAGTGAGGCAGTGTCTTTCTTCTCAAGTAGTGGTGTAGGTGAAGTGAGGATTTAGATAAATCTAAAAAGACCTCTCCCGGGTTTGAGGGCTTAAATCGTTTTTAGTCTTCAACCCAGTCGAATATAAATGTTGAGACCAACCTTCTTATGTTAGTTATGACTAGTCTCAAAATAGACTTTTTGTCTTTGGGGGGCTATGACTATTAAATAAAGTAAGGAGTTCAAGCCTGCGCTCTAGCAGTCGTCAAAGCACAAGCCCAGCTGGATTGCTATAACTACTGTCTGTCCTTTTTGGAGAGAGGAAAAGGTCAAAGCCATTGGTCGGAAAGGTCTTCTTTCAATCAGTCCTAGGCCGGTCTCTTTTTAGAGTCCCATTGGTAGATTGTCAACAGCTTGAGAGCTAAAAAAGTAGTTCTTGCTCTTCCGATAGGGAAGACGTAGTCTGGCTCGACCATTATTGCCTTTGATGACTGACTACAGATGCTTGCCAACATCTCGCAATTTAGCAAACTAAAGAAAGCAGACGTGACCGCTGCGCTTTACCAATCTATTAGTTAGGGAAAAGCCCTAACTAATAATAGATAGAAATAGCAAAAAGGGGCTGCTAGTTGTAGCGTGATAGCGTAGCGCCAGCAAAGTGCTCTACAAAGGAAGGCAGCATTTTATGGCGACCAAGCCGCAACGCGCAGGCTGTGTAGGCCTACGTGCGCAGGAGTTGAGTTTTCGGAGCTGCGTTAGCGCCCTTCCGTTTTTTAGCCTCCATTCACTTCTCCTTCCGAGGCTTGGCAATTGCTCTACCAAAGAAAAGAAGAGCTCATGAGATTTTTATGCTGCCCATTCTCATCCGTATTCACTGCTTCTTGGGCATCCGACAAACACATGTCACTATCTAGATCATAATGATCCGACCTCTCTCCGCGATCGTATACCCGATCCCAGGCCTATAGAATTGTCCCGTAGACTTCTTCTTTCTTCCCCTTCGGGAGCTCCTACCCAAGCTAAAAAAAGAAAATTCATGATCGGTGAAGAGAGATCGAAGAGCTAAGCTAGGAAGGAAAGGACAGATGAGCGGAAAGAGAAAGACTAACAACTGGGGAATGCTGAGACAATAAAGAAGACTTCTTCGAACTGAGAGAGAAGATTTTTGATCTGATGTCCGGGATTTGGGCACTTGCCTGATTCCCCGGAAAAGTCATCCGTTCCGGATTGCTCATTCATTCCGTAAGAATCCTCTGGGATCGTCGAAAGAAGCATTCTTCCTGGTGCTCATATCCCCAGTCCGGAGCTGACGCAGGAACGGATTCAAGCTGGGCTTACCTTACCCGAGAAGAAAGAAAATAGGAAAAGTACGGGGATCCCATTCCTTAGTCAGGACCAGGGCCTCCTCGTGAGCCGTAGTTCTAGTGTAAGCATATAAATTAGCCTTATCCGAAGGGCACGCACCCATCTGACCAAGTCGAGCCCTTTCTGGTTACAGGGAAATAAAGAGAAAGAATCGAGTCACCGATAGCGCATCTCTATAGATGCCAAGGAATTCGCGTATAATAGATCCTTTTTGACTAGACTAAATGATTGATCTTGTCTTTCGACCTATCAAAAGTCGGACAGACAATTACATAGATAAGCACTTTTGAATGCTAGTCGCGAATTCTGAAAGCGGGATACAGTCTTGTTTTGATCCTTTTTATTGTTTCGAGTAAAGAAAGAAAGCTTCCGATTCACTTAGAAAACAGTGATCCCTAACCGCCCTTGGGCTTAGTAGTAGTGGGCCTGGTTTTCTATCTGAAAAATACGTAAGGCTAGTTTCTTAGTGAAACTGCCCCGGGTCAAAGCGTGAAGGTCCATGTTCGGGTTGGAATCAAAGCTAATGGTCCATATAGTAGTTTGAAACTACACCTTTCATTGAAATGGTGGGCTTAGCCTGAAAAGAGCCTTTTTTTCGTTAGCCAGATTATCCTTTCTCATCATCACCTAGCTACTAACGGTTGTTTTGGATCGTTTTGAGGGTGGCTGTTTTAGATGCTCTCTCTCAATAGCAAACTGGGTGATTATATAAGAGCTCACTTCATCCTACATAGAAAATCTTCCTACTTAGAGGGTGAGTGACTCAGCTGACTGGTTGCATACTCCTCTTCCACTACTGGGAAGCTGCCGCTTTCCTATGAAACTACTTCCCTACGGGCTCACTTCGAGTGAAAGAAGGACTGGCTAGTCAACTTATTCAATTGCTCGGGACTTCCCTTGGGAACTTAACCTGAACGGCATGACTTTGTTCTATTTCTTGTGAGAAAAGCCCAACCCTACGAAACCCTCGCTTGAGCTTCTTATTACTTGAATCAGAGATCTTTGGGAACGGACTTCCTTTTCCTTTGGTCGAAAGCATAAGTATACCTCTTCTAAAGGTCGAGCCTACTGAATTTCATGAACCTGTTCCCTCCTCGTATTCACCTGCATTAGAAGCAACTCCTCCATCGAAGTTCTTGGAATGACTCTTTCTGGGAGATTGGACTACGGAACCGGAGATTGGAGTATGGAATCCCACTACTGAACCTGTTACCAACCTTTGAACTAATGGTTCGCTACTAGATAGATTCTTTCATTCCTTAAGTGAGCTTAACCCTATGAAACTACTTGATCGACCTCTACTCCGTTTCACTCTATTTGATTCACTTATTTTATAGTTTTTCACAAGACAAAGCCGTATACGTATACAAGAAAGATTGCTCCAACGACAAAAGGAAAGAGAGAATGCTTGGTAGCAGGACAGTAGGAGTTCAGTAGGCGGGCCAGTAGCACGCATGCCAAGGATAGCTGTCCAAGGGTTGAAAGCCAGTAGTAAACCAGTCAGCTAGCTGAAGTTAGAAAGTTCAGAAGTAGCTGCTCTACTAGCAGCACATTCATCGTATAGAATAGTATGCCACACTGTCCTTTCCTGTTGATGGTGAGTGAAAAAGATGAATCCTATAATAAGCATCTCATGCCATGGTTGTTGTGAAAGAAGAAACTCTTGGAGGAAATGCCTTCTTAGCCATTGAATCAACTCCTGGTGATGAAGAAGAAGAAGGAGCTGTAGCTGTGAGGAAGGGAATGATTGCACTAGTCCCACACCCACGGACAGACAGAAGGAATAGAATATGCTCTTTGAAGGACGTTAATCAATAGGAGAAGATAGCTACGCACAGAAGTCGCTGCAATTGCTATTTCATTCCCTCCCACTCTTCTAGCTCTGATCGTAAACGCTCTTCTTCCAATACAATAGGAGTGATTCTTTGCCTTGACGCTGTGAGAGCTTCCGGTCCTTGGGGTTGCTTTGCTTCCACCTATCCGCTCTTGGGTTCATAACCGGTCCTATTGAATCAGTAGCACATGAATAAGGTCTTCTCGGCTTTCCCTTTCCCGGGATTTCTCCTTCTCCTTGGCAACAACCAGTCAAGATTGTAAGAAAGGATTGTATCAGAGAAATCGTTGTTTCAAGCCCTTCGTGTACCTTTGCGTCTAACTAAGGGTTTTGTGTTTCACCGTAGAATCGACATACGAACTCGAATATGCGCATAAACCCCTTCCTTGTGAGTTGGGAACCCACTAGTTAGCAAAAAACGCCCAGGAACAGGTGTAGTATTACTGAGTGCTAATGATCAAGGAATTTTTAGTTACTCAATGATGGTCCGACGTGCAGATAATAATGAGAATTGCCACCTTCAAGTATGAGAGGAAGAAGTCGTGGAAACAACCAACCTATTTCAAATTGTATATGTAGGGTGGCCCGTTCCAGGTCATAATGGCTACTATCTACTATGCCGCTACCAGCCACTACCAGTTACTTACTTAGCCGGGTTACTATCTGAAATATAGAATTTTGTACGTAGTATCGTTTAGGTCGAGGTTCTGCCGCGAGCTATCCAGCTTTTTCAGTCAAGACGGAGTCCCACCCAGATTGAGAAATTTGGGAAGACTATGTCTCGTGCGTGAGTCAGCTTATCCTGATCAAAGAGGTGCGCAGTACTGATCTAGAAGACAAGGAGGAGATCTTTTCTCGTTGTTCCTAGAGACTCTGTTTGTGTGAAGTACATCACCAGGTACAAGATCGAAAGATATGGAGCAATGTCATGCCCAAAAAGGTGAAACTACTGGCATCGGGCCGTTGGCCCTATCAATATCTATTCTTTCACTTTCAAGTCGTTCTATTCAACTCAAAATCAAGGAGGTCATCGCAAGCTATGCCTATCGCTTCCCCTCACGCACCTACGAGGCTATGCCACCACAAAACAAAAGCAATCGATCCATTTTTGGGTCAAGGGATTGAAACTCTCGAGATTTCCACTATTTTCTTGTTCTGCCGTTCGCCGATGATCCGGTGTGCTTTTCAAAACCCATCTTTTATGCCCATGGGAGATGGAAGCAGCTGTTTCGTTAGGATGTGGCAAGAGCGGTCCTCCTTTTTCAATTGCAAAGCAATCATTACTATGCTATCGCGGGAAGGGCCTTCAGTTCAGCAGATATAGTGTTATCGATGCAGTCGGTCTAAGCGTAGGATCCTCCCTCTCTTCGATCGGGTTAGTATGTGCGAATCTCTGGTTCGGGAAAGGCTTTGCGGGAATGCCAAAGCATATAGACCATCTTCCTCCTTTGTTGGATAGGCCTTTTTCCGATAGATCAAATAGTCCGTCCAATAGCGCCTCCATTCGGGAAGGAGATAAAATCGCGAGTAGACAACTTGCCAATGGTGGTGCATCGAAATCCCAGTCAAGATCAACACTAAAGGGATGCGCGGCGGCATACCAAGCGAGAGTCCATAACTCTCAGTTTAATCTGAGAGTCCATGAATGGAAGCACTGCTTTCTCTTTCGGCTGAGCCTTTGGTCGAGCCTACCAAGCTTGCTCTCCCTTCATTCCCATCCTGCCAAGCTGAGGCTGCCAGCGCATTGTATCTAACCCCACTGTGGCAAATCGATACAATAAACAGCTTGCTATACCATACAAAGGCATCTCCGGCCGAACGGTTTTTCAAGACGGGTAAACATCCCGTTTACCAGTCGAGAGTTTCACTTAACCATTCCCCTCCTGCAGCCAAAGTGATACCGGCTGTAGCATCCACCGGTAATGTGTGGAAGAGGGTAAGCTTTCTATGTGGATAGGACGTATCAACACCCTTTGCATCTTAAAAAGGAAATATCTAAGAATTGTGTTGGGTCCTGAGGACCAGGATGGCCGAAGATCAAAACCTAAATGTGCCAGGGGTTGATCATCGAAGCCAGGGCGAAGAAGGAATTTGAACGCTGATGTAGCTAGCAGCCACCTTCATAGTCGATTCATTAGGGTCATCACCTTCTACCCAACTAGTGGAAATATCCACCGTTTTCTTTGTCTGTTAAGCCTCACAGCTATGGGACTTCCTAAAGAAAACTACAATCGTAGTTTATCAACCACTCACAAGACCACCGAGATCTTCGACTTAGCTCCCGAAGGTAATCCACCCTGCCCTTCCCCAACCTATACAAGGGGAGCGGAAGATAACGAAAGGGAGACAAAGTCCTAACTAAATCATAACACAAGCTACCCATTCCATCTATCATATCAGTCGAGTCGATCCGATTCGTTCTTATCTATAGATAACGCAAGAGAGAACTTATGACTTCGCGGATGGAGAGGGATTCGAACCCCGGTATTCTTATCAATACTTCGGTTTTCAAGACCGACTCTTTCAACCGCTCAGACATCCATCCCCTTCGCGCTTTGCCCGCCCTATCTATCCGCGCGCTGGCGGGTAGGGGCTTATCTATGTGATTCGCTACGCTTGCTTGCGCCTATCGGCGGACTCTATTGCCTGCCGGTTAGGTTAGCGAAACTTTTCCGGTAGTACGAATCGCTACGCTTCGCTTCTTTCTATATGATAATATGCACCTTGGTTGCTGTTGCTGCGCTCCCTGCGGGTAATAGCAAGAGAGTGAAGAACGAATGATCCTCCAAAGAGTGATTGAGTCCGACTCAAGCGAGTGAGTGAAAGGCGTGACAAGAGAGCGAGTTCGACTCGCGAACGATCAGCAAGTGAAGGACCGATCCTTGATCCTTTTGCGCCAGTACTGTTGCGAGACTGGTACTTGGCGGCTCACGAGCAACATATAGACTAAGCGTGATCGTAGATCACCCTCGCTCTTTTTGAAGGCCCTTTCGATTCTCTTTCGAGTAGGGTTCCCCCATAAGAACACTGAACGCCCAGCTTCGCAGAGCTGCTCTCTCCCCAGCCCGCAGCATAGTGTGGAATATGGATGGTTTCATCGAGCACAGATAGAAAGGTGTTCTGACTCTATTGGATTAAGTCATAATCTACGCCTTCTACTAGTATACTACTATGGAGAGATAAGCTCTATTTCAGAGATTGGACTCTCTTACTGTGATTAGCCCCTACTAGTAAGAAGCTGTTCCCGAGCCGGGTTCCCTGGATCCGCGTGTTCCTAGTCGGGCCTAAATGGATGAATGAAGAAGCGCGCCCGGGTAGACTTCAAGAGCTCTTGCTCTGCGTATCCTCCTACTTATTATTTGGGGGTGATAAAAACATACGAACCGCCTACTCTTTAAAGTGAAAGCCCTACCATTCTATTTAATATCTATTTAATAAAACCCTCACTAATAAAAAAAACAAAACAGAAATCCCTCCCCTTAACAAGTAAGCAAGTAAACTACCTTCTGTTACCTACTTTTACTCATATCTTCGGTATACCTCAATACAAGACAGGAAAGGATATTCAATCAAAACCGGGCTATCGCCCTATCTAAGCGGGTTCCCCTCTCCTCTACGGAAGGCATCTTTTAGTCTATTTCAGTTCCTGTGTCTATCGTTATCGCCCTATTCTCTCTCAATTGCCTATCCTTTATAGATAAGGGGGAGTACCTTCGCAGTAGCTTCCAACACTTAAGATTGACCTCCTCAAGTGCCGGATATGAATCTTTTATGGGGACTACTTACTTACCTAAAGTTCACTTCTGACTTACCAAATAAAATAAGTTTACTGAAGGAACTGAACTGACCTAAGCATAGCTCTCTCTCTCAAATACAAATGCCAAGAAAAAGAAAGAGATTTTTTGATAAGTGGAAAGATGCCTTCTCTTTTAAGGCCTTTGTCCTACTGTCCTCCAGCCTATCGAAATTCGTGTTTTTATTAACCAACAACACATGCACTTTGTTGGCACTAAAAAAAGGTTATTCAATCCACTAGTGCAACTGAAGGAATTACCTCTTCTCTTCTGAACCGAAAAAGAAAGAGCTCATAACCACTGCTTGTGAACAGCTCTCCTCAACTGAAGGCGCACCTACTGTTACTAGAAGTCTAGTCTCTCTCAGGTCCAGTTTCGATCTGGAACTAACTTAGTTTAGGCCAGAAGAGAGATATTGAGAAACCCCGATTTCCTGTCCTGTCTTAAGAAAAGAACCTGACTCAAAAGAGAAAAGAAGACCGGACTAAAGCTTTCGACGATTGAACTGCACGCACTTTTATACCCAGATTGGAACTGGATTTGAACGTCTTTGGATCCTGCTTAGAGCCGGCTTCACTCCACTTTCACCTTTCATATCAGGAACGTCGACTTGCACTTGCAATATAGAATTTCACTTTCAGGAATCCAAGCTCCTGGCTTGGTTCATATTCACATAGGCCACTCATAAGAATAAGACGTTCAACTCCCTAAAACACGTATAATTGAGAGACTCAGAATATCAGTGCCTTGGGTAAATGCCTACCCTCGGGAGAATCTTACCGAACGAGTTTCAAACCTGTCTCCCAAGATATTTAGGGAAAAGGGCCTTGTCGGCCACCGCTTGCTGACGACGGAACGCATCGTCAATTAAATCGCGTTGGACTTAGTTGGAAAGTTAGGTGCTCGGCATGCCCCTTGCTTGCGAACTTAACTTATTTAGTAGGGCGGGTAGCTTTGGAGATCCCATTCCTCACGTTTACCGTTGTCCCCAGACTTCACTCTTTCAAGACTTGTATACTTTCTAAATAATCAGGCGTGTCCCTGCCCCTGTCTCCAACAAGTGTGTGATCCACCGATTCACTGAGTGACTCTTTCTTACCGCTGGAGTCCCTATCTCTTAAAGCCTTATCATATCAGACTTCCGATCCATCCCTTGTTTGCCGATTGAAGAAAGCCTTCTATTATTATTATATTTATATGGTCTCAAACAAGCGAGAAAAGCCCTTTCTTTCTATGTTATTAGTAAAGCCTAAACGCCCTGCAATCAAACTAAAGCGCTAACGAGCAACGGCTTTCGCGCAGCTCAATCCGTTGCTTCTTGCTTTCGAGCCGGAGCTTGCTGGGTGGTGAAGTAGTCCGTGAAGGTTAAATCACACTTGTGTTAAGCAAGCAGAGTAGTCAAGCCAGAAAGGCAAAAAAGCAAGAAGCTATTTTCGTTCGATCGACAGAATCCATCGTACTTTCACTGCTGTGTACCGGCTTTCATAAAGCACCTTTGGGCAGCAGCTACTATTGGGATCCAATTCCGAGATCAATTCGACAATGAAACTCTTCAAGCAATGATCTTATCTATGTCATTTCTCTTGACGCGATACAAAAGAAGACTTTCGAGAGTCACTTAGCCCCTTGACCTCTTCTCTCAAAAAAGACGCAGTGTGGGCAAGTCGATCAAAGTCAGAGCGGGGAGGGAATGTTTACAGTTGTTGTAGTACGACTTTTCATTTCCTGTTCGGTCTTTCAATAAGTAGTCAGCTGCGGGCTAAGAAGCCTCGTAGTCAGACTTAACATTGATTGAAGCAGCTGTTGGAGAGAAGGCACCCGTCAGACCTGCAAGCACCGGCTAGTACACAGCGGCAGTTTTCAATCATACAATGTGTACTCGTAGTCTGACTTTTAGCGGTAGTCAGCTGTCCTCGTTCTCCTCTTTTCATTGCCCTATTGAGTAAGGGTCGGTGTTTGCAAAAATGTCGAGCCGACGGGGTCAGGTACCAGTAGTGACAATGGCAAAGGGGAGGAAGGGGAAAGTCAAGGCCAAAAAACAAAAGACAAATAAAGGCTGCACAAGACGAAAAACCAGAGGCAGTGCTAAGGTGCGAGGGGATTTCTGCCCTAAAAAGAATAAGACATGGGAGACCTTGTTCCATTGCCTGCTGGAGTCAAGCCAATTTCTTGCAAGTGGGTATACAAGGTGAAGCGACGAAGTGATGGATCAGTCGAACGGGCGCGATTGGTTGCTCGTGCTTTCTCACAGCAGTACGGGATTGACTACGACGAGACGTTTAGTCCCGTGGCAAAGATAACTACTGTGCGAGTGCTCATCTCTCTAACAACAAGTCAGTCCTAGGCAGATGGACGTCAAAAATGCCTTTCTCTATGGCCTCTCTCTACACCGTTCCCCTGCCTTCAGTCTTCCCTGCCCCTGCACCACATGAATGAAATTCCACCGAGCCCAAGCATCACTGAATGCTTCCTTTCCCGATCTCGGACACACAACACTGTGAAAGTGACACAGCGTCTGCAAAGTCGGCCTGCATATACTTCGGATTAGACTTCTTGCTCCGCAAAGACCTTCTGAGACTTGGCTTATTTTCAGTCGTGATGTCTTCCATTTCCATTGGTAGTGGTCTCTTCTCTCGACTATCTCGCAACTCTGTTCGTGAGCTACTCTCCCCACTTCTGGGGAAGGCTTTTCCTGGCTTATGGGCTTTTTACTTTGAACCTCGCGAACACCTGTCTTCTATCAAATGGGGCTCTCAAAGAACTGCCAGTTCGTGAACTCTATTTTGCGACTCTACTGGTTTCGAGTCGCTCCCGACAGAAACCTCCTGCCGCTCTGGTAACTGCGCTCGCATACTCGTGTCTAAACTCTCCGAGTCTGGCAACACTACATTCTCGGTAGACCACCATGATGATGCCTCATCAAAGACAACATGCGGCGAGACGTATGCTTTATTGGTGGTGGGGTGGGATCTCCACCCTTTCTTCTGCTCATCGTACCCAGTAAAGATACACCGCATCGCCTTCTTTTCCAACTTTGTCCGACCAGTTGAGGACAAAGACGTAGCAAACGCACCCGCTTTCTATTTTGGTGTCTTGTCGGGCCCAGATAGTACCTGCAGTGTTGATTGATAATGGGAGTGGTTTGAATGCGCGTTGAGCAGTGTAAAAGGCCCTGAGGCTGGGGCATGGAGATATGAAGAGAAAGATGATGACAGTCCGAGCATTCGAAAATTCCGTCCGCCAGACTGTTGGAGTAATTGAACTTGACGTTGTGACCGGGCCGTACCAGTTCAAGATCAGTTTGAATGTGGTAGATATCGAGGCATCGTTCACTTTTGGGAAGACTTTGGTTGGCTCCATTCAGAAGGCCCCTTCCCCATAAGGCCCATCTACGCTGCACCAAAGGGAAAGGGTAAAGTCAAGTTCGTTATCGACGACCAGCTAGTCACTATCTTGGCTGATGACAAAAAGTAGGCTCAAGAAAGGTAGAAGTTGTGCAGCATGTAGAGTCGGAACTTCAATTCCTATCGTATCAGTTCGAGACAGTCAATTGTATCCCCCTCGACGCGAGGCCACCCAAAAGAATGAAGACGAGCTCACCCGGGTGGAAAATGCTGGCGAAGATGAAATTTCAACCCCTATTTGAGTAAGGCTGGGTCTGTGGATTAGCTTACAAGGAAGGCTTGCGCATGTAATTCTGCCAAGGCACGATCCCCCTTTACTTAGTAGGGCTTGAAAGGCTGGACTATAAGCCCACTCCCCAGGATTACGTTAAGAGAGCAGAGCCGAGAAGGAAAATTTTAAAAGCAAGAAGAAATGGGGAGCCCGACCCGTGCGATCTTATGCCGCCCCCACCACCTCTTTTCTTTACACCAGCTTCCCGATCAAAGGAGAAAGGGCTTTTTTTATAGAGGTTGGTAAGGGGGATTTGCTTGCTGGCTCTCAGGGCTTATAGTAGGTTCTGTTCTAAGGTATTCCCTTTCATTAGCTACGCGAGGTTAGACCTTGACTGAAAGGAAAGGAGAAGGGACGAGTGGCTTTGATAGCGCATAGAAAGCTGTTTTTGATAGCACCGAAGAACCAGTTGCCACTCACTGGCTCCATATCTCCTTCCCTTTTTCTTGGTCCCCCGGAAAAGCTATATATATATATATTCCCCCTTAAACTCTGTACTATAGCTATTCAGCTGACGAGTTTACCCTAGCTCTTGTGCTTCGGGGAATAATCAGGAAGGTGTCTAAAAAGGAAGCAGAGGTTCTTCACTTCACGTGACATAGTTACGCTCAGGTTTCACCAACTTCGCGTCGGGTTCATATGGATGGGACATGGGTTGAGAACGGCAACCCAAAAAGAAAAAGACGTTCGTTGTTTTTGAATGTTTCGTATAAGACAGCTATAATCACCCAAAGGAAGGGACACCCCTTTCTAAAGAAAAGACTAAGAACCTACGGCAAATGCATACAGCCCCAAGGATGCTTTCCCCCGATCCCGATTAACAACCTTTAGGGTTGTCCTATCGATAACTAGAAGAAAGAGCGGAGTCGAACTGACCCCACCACCCCCAACCAACCTTAGAATACAAAGTCGTTATGGAACTCCGCATAAGGGAAATCCCTGTATTTAGTAAACATCAAAATATAGTCAAGAATCCGTACTACTTTACAAAGCCAGTTCCGTCGCCGGTAAGAAAATAACTCAACCAACGCCAATTGAAAGAGCCCTAGGAGTCCCGGGAAGATAGAGGCAAGACAAGCCAATCCGCTATTCTGCCTTTGCGCAGATTGATCACTCGCGGCACACAAGCTAGATGATCGATGATTCCAATGCGCCTCGATTTCACATACATCTTCGCTTTCTCTTTCGTAGAAAGCCCTACTTTCATAACATCTGACGCGATATATATATATATGCTAACATAATTTCATTATAATACATCACTTGGCACTAGACTGAAAGTCAAAGAGAGAGTACTATAGGAAGCGTTACGTTCAGATGCCCTTAACCCTACCCGAAGGAGAAAGGAAAACGAAGAAGACTAAGCCCAAAGAAAGCGGGGAAGGTGGGTGTGCAAGGCGTTATCGATGATTACTTTCAGCTAGTCACAAAAGTTCAGCTCCGCTCTTCATGCGGCCAAAGACTTTTTCCTCTTCTATATACAATGATAGTGGCTAGCTCCTTTAGCATCTTCGGGTGCCTACTCCTCTTCCGCAGATTCGGATTAGTAACAAGGGACCTAACTAGGCTCATAGTCTTTACCCAAGAGATGTCCCTGCTTCGATCTTATAAAAAATTACCCATCATTTGCACATCGATACGTACCTGCTACTGCGGAATTGGTGCACCTTAACGTTATAAGATTCCTTACCCTTACTTTAGCGGAAATGGCACTTTCCAGCAAGAAGAAAGTCGAAGATAGGCCTCACCTGAATCAGATTCTGTAGCTGATACAACTGATGTTGCTTCATCTCCTTTCCCATCCGCCCGGGGAACCGAGTCTTCTTTAGTGATTAATGAATTGGCTGCTGCAGAGGATACCACTTATGTCACTGACTCAGTAGATGGACGAGACAACCTCTTTCACCGAGCCGAAAAGCCTGCTATCGCTTAAGATAATAAGATAAATAGATAAGCGGGCTTACCACTTCATCTGTTGTAGCTGAATTCAATGAATATACATTGGCTGTGGAAAGTTAGCAAATAAGCTCCGTTACGGGAGAGTACTCTTTAGAAGAGAAGACCCGTAGCTGGCCATAACTCGAACTGGGCATTCTAGGCCTGAGGATTCTTTACTGACTCATCTGATGTCTCCGGAGCGTCTTCCCTAAGCGTCTGGTGAAAAAGGGTCTGCCACCACTAAATCGGATGCTATTGCTCAATTGAATTGTGTAACCGAATCGGATGTCTCCTTATCCATACCATAAGCCCAGAGATCAGAGAGAATAGTAATACATAAGCTTAGCCTAGAATGCCTAGGCAACAGAAAGAGAATGAATAGGAAGAGAAGACTAGAGAGGATAGTTAGAGTAAGAAGAGAAGAAGCATAATTTTCCAGTTCGAGAATAGGGAGCAACTAGGAGACAACATCCGAGTTAGCAACTTTCAAAGCAATTCGGTAAAAGAATCTTTCTTTTTCCCAGAGAAGAGTTTTTCCTTTAAAAAGCGGGGATGTCACTTGCCTTTCGGCTGATTCAATCTGAGATGGAGATGATCATTTCTCTCACTACCAATAGTCTCCGCTTCAAAGCTTTTCTTTTAAGGGCTTACCTGCTTTCTGTTCGAGAGTAGGAATCTACTCTAAGAGCAGAGTCCGCGGCAAACTAGAAGAGTGAAAACTAGAAGATTAAGATGGCACAAGTCTTTCTGAAGGCCTGACCTATCAATAAATAGGCTTTTATCGTTTCGCTTCATCCTTCATAAGAAGCTGTCACTGAATAGTCTGATGCCGCCAATCGGCTTTCCTGAATCTTTCCTTTTTGGGTTTGGGGTTAACGAGTGATCAATCAATAGTAGAGTAGTTGGCGAACGGTCTTTTAATGACTTCTGGGCACAAGTACCATTCTCGTCGTCTACTCTTAGCTGGGAGAACTGAGAGGCTTTCCCCAAGCAAAGAGGGTGCGAAGAAAACTACATCGTCGAAGGGAAGCCCGTAAGCCGGAAGCGAAGGAAGTGCAGCTATCCACAAGGAAGCTACTTACCTTCTTACTAGCAATCAAAGGGAATGACATGGCAAAGCCTTTAGCACAATCAAGCAATCAAAGTCAGAGGAAAAGATCCAAGCTAGCCCAAGCCCCGAAAGGAATCCATCTCTTTTGACCCCTATTACTAGATTGAGAAAAAGCGATCTCGATACGATCTTTCTAAACCAATCTATCACTGGCACTGGAACGAACCATTCTATACTAGTATACTGGGCAGCGTGATCAAGTCAAGTCTTTCTCTTACCAGATTTCAATTAGATTAATGTGCGCTCGTATAGGAGTAGAAGCCACTACTTCCCTCTTCCCCGAGATGAACTACTCTCGCAAAGAACCTTCCTTCTATTCCTTACGTCAAGAGCCTATATCTATTCCTTCTAGCGAGTTGCTTATTCTCTCTGGGTGCACAGAGGTTGGAGCTTTCTTCTTCTTTTAGAAAGAGCCCTTAAAAATGCATGAAAAGTGTACAAGGACAGTTGCTAGAGCGGTAAAGACAAGGGACGTGGGATAATGGTAGGAATCGCTCCTAGGAAAGACTAAGCAGTCGGGGCACCCGTTGAAGATAGATTTGCCCGTGCTACGGCCGGGAATGGGGGAAGGCATAATAGAATGTCCTTCCTTCTTTTGAGATAGATGTTACGGAGTCCTTTCCCAGAGAATCTTTAAGGATAAGGATTAGCCCGAAAAATCTCACGTTTAGGAAATAAAATCAGATGAGGAATCACCAATATACGTACCTGAAGACGCAGTCTAACGCTCTAGAAAGCCCTTACGGCTTGTTCCTGAGTTCCAAATCAGATTGAGAGTTCAGACCATGAGAAATCCACTCCTTTTTACCCACAAGGGAATGGCCAAGCTGAGTCCACCAATAGGGATCCGCTCGGGAAGAGGAAGGATTTCAAGTAAAGAGGTTATTAGGATTCTAGCCTAGCTCAACGCAACGGAAAGGAAAAGAGCTCAACGAAAAGCAAAGATCTCTCGGGCAAGTGCTGTATCAAAGACGGAGTCCCTTCCCTGGAAGAACAGCAGGATTCGGGGGTACCTGTGTGTGAAAAGATACCATTTTCTTGCTTTCTTTGATTGGTCTATTTTAGTTTCATGAGGATCCCCTAGGTGTCGGTACGCGGGATCGAGGATCCCAGCGAGTGCTCGGCCACGTCTGCAGGTTGTTCTTTTGCTGCGATTCCTCTCTTTCTGAGTTGGGATCTTCCCGTATTATTCCATCTTTTTGGTTGTGAGTGGCCCGCGTTGAGTGCTATTAATATGTGCAATTCTTACTCTTGAGGATCCCTCGGTTTTCCTAAGATTTGAAATAGTCTCGATTTCACCTTTTTGTTAGCATAGCCCAAGAGTGACTCTTTTGTAACCTTTGGTTTTTAGTAGTCTTTGGAGTAACCTAATTGGCGAGGAGTAGTTCCCAACTCCCCTCCTTGTAGTCGGTCGTTGTTCAGTTAATATTGGCAATGATTATCTTTGGTTATCCTTTGGGCTTAAATCTTTGTTTGATAGTAACCCTGAGTTATTGAAAGTAACCTTTTCTTTCTCTTGATTCTCTTTCTAGTATATGAAGAGAAAATAAGGGATATCTTCAATGCTTTATATTAACCCTTTTTTCTCTTTTGTTCCTAAAGGTGTATTAAGAGGAAAAAGGGTATTCATTCAATGCCTGCATCTCCTATTTGTTAATCTAATTATTCTCCTATTCCTATTGGTTAATAAGGGAGTCAATAAGATCTTAATTTAACGCTTCAACCATAAGGAATGAAAGCATAGTATCAAAAAGTGTTTCCCGCTGAATGAAAAGAAAAAGTGATCCTATAACCCCAACTGGATAAGCGAAGAATGCTCCTTGAGAACTCTTCGGGGTATTCAAGAAGGAGGAAATCCCCTTGTAAGCTAGGATAGTGCCCATAGAAAGAGTTTTGTTTTGTCCAAGTCTGCGATATCTGTAGTTAGCCAGTTCAGTAGTTCAAATCCAATAGTTGCGCGCTGTAGGAGCGGGGCAACGAAGTAGGAGAAGTGTGCCTGTAGAAATAGATTTCAGACTGAGCCCGTAGTTCACATAGATAGGTATGATAGCAGCGAACCCACAGGGATCCACTTCCATAGTCAGTCGCTCACTTGAGGAAGCGAAGCTACATAGGCACAACGGAGCCTTCCTTTACTTCTAATCGGTACTAACCACCAAATAGAGATTTTAAGGCAGCGATCTAAGCGCAGCGCAGAAAGGAATGGAATGGAGGCTCGATTGAGTGCGCCAAGAACAAGAAAGGGATTTTATCACGATAGCACGATAGATGGGTCATTCATTGTACTCTCGGTAAAGGAGAAATGGGGGATCGGGTTATGAGACTTATTCAGCCCCACTCCCTGAGGGAAGTCTCAGTCAAGTAGTTAGCAGGTTCAGGCAGTGAAGGAGGTACGTAGCGAACCACCAATCCTGTACTCTAGTTAGCCGGTTCAGAAGAAACGGGGATAGCCAGTAGCTCATGTTCAAGCAGGAGTTTCTAACCGATTCGATATTGTTGCACAAAGATAATTAGATTGATTCATACGCAGCTAGAGGAGAAAGAGAGGAATGGCAGCATAGATATGAACCTCTTCTCAAAGCAAGGGTCCACTCCATTTCTCATAGAAGGGTGTATCGTGAGCAAAGCCCAATTAGTCCACCAGTCCAAGTACGAACCCCGAAAGATTCTCGAGAAGGATACTAACTCTGAGATTTCTTCGTTCATCCTTCCCGCTTGAGAGCTCTCCAAGGCTAGCAATGCAGTAAGGGTGGGTGCATTCCAAGCAAACCAGTAGTAAACCGGAATCAAGCAGGGGTCTCGGAGAAAGACCCGCTTGCTGACTCGGATGTGTTCTTGTGTTTCATTGAGTGGGAAGAAGAAGGCAAGGTGCTAAAGGGACTTCTACCAATCTTAAACAAAGGGCTAGAACCCTCGCCAGATAGGCTATCCACTATGGTTTCGGAAAGGAATAGGGATAGAAAGGAAGGAGATGAAATGCTCAAAGGAAAAGGAATTCTTTCAGAAGCTCAGTACGGAGTGAATAAGGAAGGGTAGTTTGCAACTTCAGTAGTGAACTTTCATTCATCCTTCTTGGGAGAAATTGATAATAGAACAGAACGAGTTCTAGCTAGTCAACTTATTTTAGAACTTTCAATAGGCAGTCTGCAAGACTGTGAAAGCTAAGGATAAACTTATTTCTTTGATCACTTATTATAGGCTGAAGGATAAACTCCATCTATCTAGTAGTCAACTCAGTCTCTGTAGGGGGCGAAGCCTTACTTTACTGTACTTTATTTAAGTTGGGAAGTCCTCATCTAGTAGAACTTGCCTCTAAGCGGATAGTTATCATGGTTTCAATCCGTCTTGTCTTTCGGGTCCTCACCATTTCAAGCCAGTAGGAGTCCGTTCAAGTCAGTACTCACTTCAGGGAGTATGTAATAGTAGAATAGTTGCTCAGGATGGATGATTGCTTGCTTGCCCTGTCAGAAAGCTAGGCTCTGTCGAAGGAGAAAGCGAATCTCAGGCAACGTTCGAAGCTAATCAACTCATTTGTGAACGAGTTATGGCGACACGGAAAAGAAATGCTTTTTCTAAGCGCCCAGGAACTCAATTCGAATAGAACTTTCAATAGGTCCGTGGGTGAAGGAAGCGAAACTCGGCTCGACGAGAAGAAGAGTAAGCTAAAGCGCTTACTCTTCTCTTTGCAAGGGCGGGATTCGTTTCAGTTCTGCGCGCAGAAGAAGAAATTTCTATTTATGCTTGTCTTGTTGACTCTGCTGATATGAATTAGAAAAGCGAGCACTGGGGGCTTCTAGTCAGGTCAAGACCGAGAGACTCAGTCTCACCTCTTACAAAGGGATTAGGCGGAATAAGTATCGGAAACCCTTTCCAACCTCCTCTAAGGCAGGTTTGCTCAATATCTCATCTCATAGGAAGGCGGGCTACTTTTCTTTTAGTGAAAAAGGATCTCTTCTACGGGTCGACTATCTTTCTTTTTCTTTAGAATCCCTAGTTAAGAAGTGGGCTATCCAGTTAGGCTAGAAACCGTAGATTAGAAAAGCCAGTCAAAGCGAGTACGGTACGGATTAGTTCATTCAACGGGGCTTTAGATAAGGGCAAGGGGCGTAGCGATACGGCGGTGCACCAAGAAAGTCAAAGTAAACCATGGTTGTTGTTGTTGATTATCTTTGGTTTTTGATTCTCTTTGCTCCTCTGATCTGCGGTTGCTGACTCGGATCTTTCTAGTGGGGTAGAACCCAACGATTAGCAAGCACGGGCACGGGAAGGTCCTCTTGATTCAATCTTGATGCGGGATTCCTATTGATAGGAAAAATGAGATATCTCCGGTTTAGTGGGAAGGCTGAATCCACTTGAAAGCCAATCAGGAAGAAGCCCGTGAAGTAGTTATTGCGCCTGTACCAGATATTTTATATCTTCCTGTAATCAATGTCGTTTCATTCGGTTTGTTAGCGCCTTCCATAGTGATATTTCTTTCATATCACCCCTCTCAGTGGAGGAGTGAATTAAGGTTTGTTTGTTTAGGTTTAGTGGTATCTGTTGCCAATGGTAGGCCTGTGAGCAAGAGCCGGAAAGGCATAGGCTCAATAGGGAGGCTCATAAAGGAAGATCTAGGAAGGAGTCCATTTGGCACTATAAGCTCAGTCTCCGGGTTAAGAAATAGAGTGATGGAGAAACTGAGAATACAAAGATAGAGAAAAAGTCAAGATAGTAGCTCGCTTAAGGTTATGGAAAAATCTAACTTTAAATAAGTACCTTGGTATCAGAGCAGGCTCAGGTAATATTCCATATTCTCGACGGTTGTGAACAAAGCTTGAGGATCTATTTCGTCTCGTCCCGTCAGTCAACATTTCTTTCTTCTGGCCCGCCCAATCAATATTCCATATTGGCCTTCCTCCTGTAAAGGAGAAAGAGATCAAGGATTGGATATTCCATATCCAATTTCAAGGATCAAGTGAAAATAGAACGGGGTTCTTTGCAGCGTAGCTCACTGTAGGCAGGAAGGAGGTAAGCTTTAGCTTATTACTCACGAGGGAAGTTTATATAATATTGCATATTGCCCTAAAGGCAGGACTGGTCCAAGTGCTTTCCTTTCCTGTCTTTGGGGCAGTCCCCCGGGAAGTCCCCGAGGTATCTTTCTGGTTCCGGTTCCTTTCCCTTGTATCTAGGTATCGAGGCAATGAAAATGGTTTTGAGCTAAGCTGAGCTCCGCATCCGCAGTCGTGAATTCCTTCCGACTGGGCTAAGTTCTTCCCTCTTGAATATGAACTCTACTATGAGCTAAAAGCAGTTAGCTCCTCCTTCCGCCATGCATAAATAGAGTAATTCCGCTTCTCATAGCTAGAGCTAGGAGGTATCTAGGTTGTGGGTGGGCATCCGGTCTCAATAAGAGAGGGAACCCTTAATGGGACTTCTAGCTCTCTAAGCGAGTTTGCTTCCCCTGCCTAAAGGTAAGAGCTGCTCCCTATCTTAATCTTAGTCCACAACTAATTGTGTAAGAGACTAGGTCCCTCCCCTCTGAGCTAAATGATTAAACCTTCGGTCAGGCCTAACCTAAATAGAGTGAGGTGAGGCCTTTATCTTCCCTGAGGGAACTCGTTTGTTCCAGGCAACCTGGGGTTAACCTTTTGTGCGCTTGTAGCTCTTGAGGGGGTCGCTTTCCCTTCTATCTAGGCAGCTAGTTATCCCGGTAGTTGTATCAGACGCCTCATACTTAAGCTCCAGCCGCTAGGTATTGAGCTTTCCTCGTCTGAGAAGGAGAAGGTAGCTCTGGTAGAGTGCTTTTAGTGTGATAAGGCTTCCCAGCTTGTTCTTCGACAATTTCCTAATCTCTTGAAACCCGTACTTTCTACTTTCCTAAATAGTGATCTATTGAGTAAACCTACTGAAGTTGCTAGCTACCCCGTTCTATTTTCTATCCGGAAGTGAGCAACTTACTTATTGATTTTCTGTTTCTCCTTGAAGAAGACAAGATGAGAATCCTTTCAATTGCTTATCAATTGCTTATTCTCTCCGTTGATTACTATTTGATTGATCCGTTGATTGATCCGCTTCTGAATAGAAGAGATTTGACCTACTTTCATTCACTTCCTTATAGGAGGGAGGGAAGGTTAGACGTGAAGTTCTCTCTTCCTACATATGCTTAGGAGGAATGAATCTATTTCTTGATTGGGAAAGAAGGTTCCGTGGCATTAGATAAGTATCCGGAAAGAAGGAGGATGTGGAAAAGAAGAGACGGCGTTATCTTAGCTGTAAAGCAGCAGCTAGCCCCTGGTTGGTTTTAGATGGGATGGACATAAGAGTAAAATAAAAGTACGGATGAGTTTGAACGCTTTAGGGTTCCACTCCACTGGTTTCAAAGGGGAGTAGTTGATCCAGTAGTTCTAAATATAGATAGAAGAATACGCCATCCACTAATGTCGATTCCTTCAAGCAAGAGAGTGCAACCCTTTGAAACAGGTCCCGTAAACGAGTGAAAAATGCCTTGTTTCCCTTTTCAGTCCAAGCACTCTCAAGCGGGTAGCCATTAAGATTAAGGAAAGAAAGCTTGGATATTTGGAGGAAACGGCTGTTGGCTATTCGGAGGAAAGAAAGCTTGGATATTTGAACCGGTTCCGCCCTACCCTTAATTAAAGTACTGGTGCAAGGGAAAGAGCGCTCCTGCCCTTTCCCCAAAGAGTACAAGAATGGCACCTATTCTATTGGTGTGCTACTGCCCTCAACCGCCCTGATCGTCCCAATCCTCACTAAAAACAGACAGATCTCATATCTTTACTGAATACGCCTTTCGAGTGGTTTTGGCTTCTCACTCAGGAGATATGAACTGAGAGCTAAGCTAGCTCCGACTGATGGACGTATACTATACTCGACTTCTTGTCTTGTCCGTTCGATATGATTAACCTACTTATAATTACCCATTTAACTACTCTTATAGGAGATGTAATAACAGAGCTACAGGTATACTCTTGAACGAGAGGGGCATATCTCGACTATTGCCCTTTTGGTTCTTTCGAGCAGGTCCTTCGGTTCTTTATGATTAGGGTTGTACTTTTTGGGCTTTCTTTTCTGCTTTTCCGCGCTAGCAGTTCCAGCCTTTATTCTCCAAGGCCCCTTAGTTTTGGGGAGTGAACACGTATTATTCGTTCGGAATGGATTTATTCTCGCTACCTTAGTAGACGCAAGTGGGCGAGTCTCTTTTATATAATATAGTATAGTAGGGCTTCGAGCAGCCTATAGGTAGGGGTTCGACTCTTCTCCTCTAGTCTCGGTAGCTGAAAAGGGAACGGATAAATCTATTAAATACTCAAATGCAGAGATCGAGAGATGGGCTGCTTTAGATACTTTGCCTCTCATTCAAATAGAAATTCTCAACAAGACCAACCCCTAATGCTAATGATAGAACGGGTAATCCAGCTTTTATTCCGAGGGATGTGACTTATCTACTTCTGTTTTTTTTTGGCTTAATTAAGTATAGATAGGGCACCCACCCCTCTCGCTTAAATGGACCCCCTTCCTATGTTCTTACGGCTCGAAAGGTGCGGAATAGGACGCTCTTCCCCTTTGTTTATTGAGTAGACTCCTGTTCTTTTCTTCGTTTATGGAGACTGAACTGACGGACAGGCCCCTATCTAATAAGGGTACGCTTTGAGATCCTTTCGTTCTGGTATGAGGGATAATTTAAGATTGTAATCACCTGCGCTTTGAGTTCATGATAGGACAGGCACGTACCTTATATATAAGGGCTACCGCTATGCCCCTTCGATTCCGTTTCGATATGGCAGGATAGCTCTTCCGGGAGCTAAAGCACCTGTATCTTTATTGTGACTGCTTCTCAAGTAGTTTGATCTATCCGCTTTTCGCAGTGCTTCCCGCGTTCGCTCATCAGATGGGCGGTCATCAGTCAAGAGATCTTGGTCGGAATTGTCAGTAGTCTGTAGGGCAATTGCTCCATGGGTGGTCGATCCAACCGATATTGATCTCCACTTTTTCAGTGAGAAACCCTTCAGAGTGAGTGCTCTCGTGCAATGAATAAATAATACCTAACACCCTCCAGCCCTTAGCTTGAGTGCGAGACATAGGGATGCTTGCTGAGCAATGGTTTCGGGAAGCTCTCTTCCTATGTATGGAATTTGAAAGAGCCAAGGGAGAGTTGATCCCCTTTTTCCCTTATTCGCTGGTCTCACTCTACAAATTAGGTGGGAAATGCCCGAACGGATAAGACCAAGTCCTATGTTTTAAGTATTTGGCTATTAATCGAATATGTGGGATGCTAACTATGAGCCCGGCTAGGGAAGTCGATCAAGTTTTGTTTTCCCGGCTATACCATCCATTTGCCTAAGGAGTGGGGCCGATAAATTGATCAAGTTCTGTCACCCCCGTCTTTTTGTCCTCAATCGGATTTCCCTTAACTTAAGGGGAGCAGCCCGGAAACAGCAAAATTGGATTGGCTAGGTGAGGAATTCCAGGTTTAGCGTAGCCCTATCCTTATTTATCAGTGGCATCTGCTCCTCTGGTCGAGAATATGGAATATTACCTTCACCTTCACCCACGGATCCTACCTTTCTAAAGGTAATGATGAGGGAAAGCTATAGCTATTAAGAAATGTAATCCAAGTACGTGTTACCAGGCTGTTTGTCTATTTCCCTTTGATTTCACCCTCGAAATGTGATCCAAGTGCACTAGCTTGAAAGACCAGGTTAGCTAGAGTCAGGATTGCAGCTATTCTATTTAAGGAAAAGAAGACCCGTTTCTTTGGTTTAATTGGCCTTTCCCTCGGAGTTCCGTGCCAGGATTTGAACTGAATATGTACCTATCTATGCTGACTCCGTTCGTCCCTTCCCGCCCTTACAACCCGATTTGGCGAAATAAAGAATATCATATAAGAACAAAACGCCCGATTTGGCAAAGAAAAAGCTGACTGAGTGTTCATTAATGCCCAAAACTCCCATGCCTTTCTTGGTTGGACCAAGGCGATTTCCGACAAGTCTTTCTTGATTTTTAGAGCAAGAAGCGGAACTACAAGAAAGCTTTCTTTACCATTATGATTCTGAGTATTAATCTTTTTGCTTTCTGTTTTTCTTCTCCTTCTACTTTTACGGAAATATGTAACAAAATTTCTCTATTACTCCGTGCGAGTAATAGAGAATTGCCACCCCAATGGCCTATCCAAGACTTTACGGAGAGGGTTATTGGGGGCCAGAGGGAGTTGTAAATCCCGATACCTTAACCTTTATCTTAAAGGATCTGAATCAGTATGATTTTCATAGTGTGTATTGGCACAATGCTGCGGACTTGCATAGCCTAATGACTTACAGCCAATTTGAGGAAATTGGCAGCCCCCTTGAGCAATTTTCCATTATCCCATTGATTCCTATGAAAATAGGAAACTTGTATTTCTCATTCACAAATTCATCTTTGTTTATGCTGCTAACTCTGAGTTTGTTCCTACTTCTGGTTCATTTTGTTACTAAAAAGGGAGGAGGCAATTTAGTCCCAAATGCTTGGCAATCCTTGGTAGAGTTTATTTATGATTTCGTGCTGAACCTGGTAAACGAACAAATAGGTGGTCTTTCCGGAAATGTGAAACAAAAGTTTTTCCCTTGCATCTTGGTCACTTTTACTTTTTGTTATTTTGTAATCTCCAGGGTATGATACCTTATAGCTTCACAGTTACAAGCCATTTTCTCATTACTTTGGGTCTCTCATTTTCCATTTTTATTGGCATTACTATAGTGGGATTTCAAAGAAATGGGCTTCATTTTTAAGCTTCTTCTTACCTGCAGGAGTCCCACTGCCGTTAGCGCCTTTTTAGTACTCCTTGAGCTAATCTCTTATTGTTTTCGCGCATTAAGCTTAGGAATACGTTTATTTGCTAATATGATGGCCGGTCATAGTTTAGTAAAGATTTTAAGTGGGTTCGCTTGGACTATGCTATGTATGAATAATATTTTCTATTTCATAGGGGATCTTGGTCCTTTATTTATAGTTCTTGCATTAACCGGCCTGGAATTAGGTGTAGCTATATTACAAGCTTATGTTTTTACGATCTTAATCTGTATTTACTTGAATGATGCTATAAATCTCCATTAAAGTGGTTATTTATTTATAATTGAACAAAAGCGAGTCTGAATGGGTATACTTAGTCGTGGAGCATTCCGAGTATTTGCTTTAGGGATCGTTCCTGCGCATCTGCTTCCTTTATAGCAATTATTGCTCCGGTTCCAGAAGGTATAGCTCTTGCCTCGACTTCTGCTTCTTTGCTTTTGCACTAGGTCCGGCCCTGCTACCGCTGCTTGCTCGATGCCATCCCAGCACGGCTACTAAGTTAGGTTAGTCTTCTGAGTGCAGTGAAGAGGCTCTTCCAAGAGAGGCCCAACTAACGGTAACCATCGAATGATCTTCTTAACGCGATTCCGATCTATCTGCTGACCGCTGTCAGTTGACCGATCGACCGAAGGGGTGGCCGGATCCGAACTCAGGATGAATGGATAGCTTTGAATCTTAGCATGCACTCGAGAAAGGAACCACAGACAAGTTATTCTTTCTCCTATGTTACCGCCTATTTCGATAAGATAGGGATGGACAAGCTCTGAGAGAGAGCTATACCAAACCAATTGTATGGATTTCGTAATCCATGTCCCACGCCTCCTCACTCGGGAGTAGGGTAGGGAAAGCTCAAAGCCAGTGAGTCTACGGTAGGCAGGGAGGAGGGTGGTTCAATCAAAGGCAGTGAAAAGGGGTTGACCTGACTTCGGTTATCGAGATAAGAAAAGGAATAGCGCGCTGTAGTTTAGGTAGGATTCGCCGACGGAGGATGAGCGACCTGGGAGTGGATGGACGATGCTAGTGTTCTTTATGGTGTAGTTGCGTCAAGGCGCCAAGAGCAAACGGAGGTCACTACACGTGCTAAGACTAAACTTAAAAGAAAGTGGGCACTCGTTTCGTTGGTTCAACTCCTCTCTCAAGGAGAAGCGAATTAGCACCTACTCGAACGGTTCACTCGGTCAAAGAAATGCTTTAAGGAAAGCTGAAGTCTAAACAGGTAATCCAATTGAATTGATAGCGAGCCAGGAAAGTAAGAAATAGTACGTTGTACGTTGGTAGGAATTTAGAATCGGGATAGGAGTAAGCTCACTTCAGTAGATAGAGAGTTGCTCGTCGTCACGAAGTATCTCATAATAGGCAATGTCGCTTAAAAAGAAAGAGCTGTTCGAACCCGTTCGTGGGTCAGTTCACTTTCGCTTCCTCTTCCCGGTCGAATGGTCGAGTCAGCTTGATTAGTGCCAGTGCTAATGCAAGAAAGCGCTTTGCTTCAAGTGAACTACCTGTCTTTGAATCATGCTTCGAAACTCCAACTAGCGTACTATAATATGGGGAAATCTAAGATTGACGTAAAATAGGAAATAGCAATATGGAGACAAGTGGAGGAAAGATCGCCCATGACCAGTAGAAAGCCCACCACCTTACTATTCTCTTACCTGAGACGAAGGACGCATACAGGTAAGCCAACTAGAACACGGTTTGAAGCCTTCACTGCGCCTGAACCTGCTGGTGAGCCTCTGAGAACCCTCTTCCTAGAAAGAGAACTATCTCGCCGATTCCCTTACCCCTGAGAATGAGACTTTCCTTGAATTCACTACTTTAGCACTTCATTGCTTCTTCGCCGCCTGGGTGGAAAAGTAATGCTGAGGGGAAGCGCCTCAAAGCAGCCGTGATTTACTCAACCTTCAGATCTCATTCATGACTGGACGATTGAACCGGAAACGGAGCTTATAGTGATAGTGCCCACTTCACTGTCGATGAAGAATGCTTTTCGGGCGAACGACGGACCTTGAGCAGGCCAACGAGAGTCAACTTCTTCTATTGATCCGGACGGGACTACGAAAGTCTTTGGCTTTCTTTTCTAAAACCATAATCCTGCATGTGCCCTTCCTGACCTTCCAACCAGAGCACTATTTCGTTCTCTTATCGCGGCAGGGGTATACTTGATAACTGGAGGATCGTGCTCAATTCCTTGTGCCTTCCGAACCAAGGCAACAAAAGAGTCAAATCTTATCTTACTCCTATAAGGTGCTTTCAAAGCAAGCCTCTGACAATCCATAGGGGCATACATAGTTAAACCACCTCTATTAAGAAGTCGTAGGCGCAAAGCAATGGGGAGAATAAGAAAGAAGCTCTTTTCAGGGCTAAGGGATGGAGTTAGCGCCTTTTCTTCCCGCAGGAAGGGTGACCTGGAAGCACTCTGTTTATGTTTATCCCTCATATGAGATATATGATTTTAGGCTCGAATATGATCGAGAAAATGCACTCTTCCCCTAATGCCAGGGCTTGAAACAACTCAGAAAGAGAGGCCGCTACTATACTACCACGAGGAGGAACACGAGAGCCCAATGGGAGACCTCAATATCAAAAACATATGGCGACCCACGTACGCCACAACACTGGATTTTGATACACGAGGATTAATGACCTTTCCTTGTCAACTTATTGAACAGGACCAAACCCTTCAACAGGTACTGGACCAACTTATTGAAGAGGAACAGGTACTGGACGACACCACAGGTTCATTATCAGTAGATCGATTTAACTATGCTACGCCCCTCTTCTTTGCCACCGGCACACTTTTCAGTATTGAATTCAGGTGCCGGAACAACATCCTCTAAAGCAATGGGCACAGTCGAGCTCGTGGTGTCTGTCTCTGTCACAGTCTAACCTAACTACGCAGCCATTTCCTAACAACGATCGTAGCATAGCTCCTTCTCAGTAGGTCTACTTGTGACAGTTCTTTCTAACTAAGAGTCTGAAATCAGAGTCGTCTTCTAGGGCATCTCATAAGAACGTAGAACCATATTCATTATGTCCAAAATCAGAGATTCTAGTACTTCGACTAGCATTAGTTTTCAATAGATTCCCGAAAAGATGTATAAGTCTCGGTATTGTAATTGTACCTGTGGCAAGTTATAGTTAGAGTCTCGCACCTGTGCCAAGTGCTAATAGCAAGCAGGCTGAGTTCCTTTCTCGTCTCGGACTCATAATTGATTTATCGGCGACAGCATCAAATCAACAAAGAGCTGGTGTTACCTGAACATCATCCCCCGACCTTGAGACGTTTGGAATGGAAGAATAATCCGAGTTTGCCCATACCAACCATATGTTTTCATTTTAGAGAGAATCTTATTCGGGATCAAAAGAGGGCTAAGGCCTGACGTTGTTAGAGGAGACCTTCTCTTACTGGCATTCACTTGGAGCTCTCTTTTAGGGCAACCCTTTCACCGATCTTCAAACTGTATGAGAAGGTGTACTACTAACTCTGTCTACGGTGGGTGAGAGTCGATTTCATCACAAACAGATATTAGCGTATATAGAATCGAAATAGGAGCAGCTATTGCCCACTGATGTTAGCGCAAAGGTCCTTAGTCAAACATAAGGATCTTATTCATTAAAGGACGGAAAACGGAGGTAAACCAAGAGTACCGAAACTCATCAACAAGTAGGCATGTCCACTACTTAATCTTTAAGTATTAGTAATGCTACTAGGCACTATACCTATCTTCCACTACTTTCAATCGGGATAAATAACTATTTAAGTGAAAAGGCCTATCTATAAGGTTCAGTTCCCTCTGGGCTTAACCAATTCGACTAGGGTAGCCTGTTTAGGTGTTAGGTAGTGTCTTCTTAGCCTTGGGTTTTCTTACCCTTGGGTTTCTTACCCTTAGGTTTTTTCTTCTTTATGGATTGCAACTGTTTGGTTATAGCCGGTACCTTAGAAATCTTAGCAACCCTTTGCCTTTTTGCAGGAGCTCCATTTTGGATGACATCTCTTGAATATCATTCTTCAGTTTCTCAATAAGCTGATTTTTCTCTTTTTCTTGATTGAGAATCTTATCACCTGAAACAAGTTCAATCTCAATTTGAGAATTGAGTGAGGTATCCTCGTATGTTACGTCCTTAGGACGAGTGTCTACCCAATTATTATCATTATCATAGACAGGATCCCT